TTACTAGTCTAACTAGTCTTAAGAGTAAAAAATAAAGCCTTGAATGGATATCTTGGCATAAAAAGAGAATAGGGCGTTAAATCCAACGAAATGCTACTAGGAGGTGGATAAAACCCTGTGAGCAGTAGATACCCTTTGAGTAAACTCAGAGCTTGTAGAAGCATAAAACACGTTGAACTGAAACATCTAAGTAAACGTGGAGAGAAATCAACCGAGAGTCCGTTAGTTGTGGCGAGCGAACGCGGATTAGACCAGTTATAATACTATTTATTATTTATTAACCTTATTTAAATCTTTGGAAAAGGATGCCATAGCGAGTGATAGCCTCGTAGGACTTGGTTATTTGTATTAAATTATAACGTATGAGTAGACCGGGCTAGATAACCTGGTCGAACATGGGAGGCCCACCTTCCAAGTCTAATAACTTTTTATGACCGATAGAGAACAAGTACCGTAAGGGAAAGATGAAAAGAACCCTGAAAAGGGAGTGAAATAGATCTTGAAATTCATTGCTAACAAGCAGTCGGAGCAATATATAGTATTTATTATTATATAGTTGTGACGGCGTACCTTTTGCATAATGGGCCAGCGAGTATAAAGCATTAGCAAGCTTAAGCTAATAAGTGTAGGCGAAGAGAAATCGAGTCCGAAAAACGGCGCGTGCTGTATTAATACGCACATAGTTGATGCTTTATGACCCGAAACCAGGTGATCTAATTATGAACAGGTTGAAGACTGGGTAAAACTAGTTGGAGGACCGAACTTGTAGGCGTTGCAAAGCCTTAAGATGATTTGTGATTAGGGGTGAAAGGCCAATCAAACCTGGAGTTAGCTGGTTTTCTGCGAAATCTATTTAGGTAGAGCGTCCAATTAGTTCAGCATGGGGTAGAGCACTGTTTAGGCTAGGGGGGTCCAAAGCCTTACCAACCCTAGATAAACTCCGAATACGTGTTTGCGGTAACAAAGAGCCGCACGTAGTTATTATATATAACACGGAACATATGGACAGACAGGCTATAGGCGCTAAGGTCTATAGCCAAGAGGGAAACAGCCCAGACCATCCGCTAAGGTCCCTAAACAATTACTGAGTGGTTAAGGAAGTCTTGAACCAAAAACAACCAGCAGGTAAGCTTAGAAGCAGCTATCCTTTAAAGAAAGCGTAATAGCTCACTGGTCTAGGTTTGGGGCGCCAAAGATTCAACGGGGCTTAAGTAATTTACCGAAGCGATGGGCGATAAGATTTAGCTAGTGCGTAAGTACTAGGATTAAATAATCGCGGTAGCAGAACGTTCTGTAGGCCTATGAAGATCTTTTGTGAAGAAGGTTGGAGGTATCAGAAGTGAGAATGCTGGCATGAGTAACGTAAAATCCTGTTAAATTCAGGATCGCCGGAAATCCAAGGGTTTCTGCGCACTGTCTGTCAGCGCAGAGTTAAACGGACCCTAAGAAAATCTACTAATATATTCGATGGGAAATAGGTAACTTTCTTCAAATAATCCTAATTCATCTCTATGTACGAAAAAATACCTGCAATAGGACTAATTGGTTTATCCGACTAGTAAAATTGGAAGTTATTTTATTATATTTGCATCATTTTTTCCTGGAAAAACCTAGAGATATTAAAGACCGTACCCTAAACCGACACTGGTGGATTGGTATATTTTACCAAGGCGAATGAGATAACCACATTGAAGGAACTCGGCAAAATTCCTTTGTAACTTCGGGATAAAAAGGACCAAAATGTTTTTTGGTGACACAAAATTGAGGATAGCGACTGTTTATTAAAAACACAGGTCTCTGCTAAATCGTAAGATGATGTATAGGGACTGACTCCTGCCCGGTGCCGAAAACTTAAGAGGAAGGGTTAGCTTAAGTGCACGCTCAGAATCTATGGCTCGGTAAACGGCGGCCGTAACTCTAACGGTCCTATGGTAAAACACACATTCAAACATGCAAATAAAGGAAGCTGTTTAACGCTCGTAAGAGGATAATGCCTACGCTCTAGAGAGCATAGCGTTAACCAGTGAATGTTGCCATAGTAAAATCGAACTATATGCGTGAAACTCCTCAAAAACTGGATTCTACGTAATCTTATTATACATATTTGTTGCTTGTTAATGAAACGTAATCGCAATATTTATAAAGATTCGTCAAAATGGACCAGTCATAAAAGCCTACACTCTAGCGAGCATAGCGACCTAGAGCCTATAAGGTTTTGTAGTTTTATATTTAATTATATATTTAGCTACTAGGGGACAATACGCAGGAAACCATGTTTAACGCTCGTAAGAGGTTAAAATACTCTATTGTATTTTATTTAAATGGGATCCTCAGAGACCAAACGTTCGGATAACTATATTATGAAACTAACATCGCAATGGATTGCGGGTTTTGTAGACGGTGAAGGATGTTTTCACGTTGGATACTACAAAAGTGGCCAAATTCAACCAGAATTTACCGTAGTTCAACATACTCGTAGTATAAAAGTTTTGTATGCTCTTAAATCATTTTTTGGTTGTGGTAGCGTACGTCAACAAAAACCAAATCTATGGTACTATAGAGTACGTAGACGTTCAGATCTACTAGATACAATTATTCCTTTCTTTGAGAAAAATCAATTGAAAACTCGTAAGAAAGTAGATTTTATACGTTTTCGTTGGATTACAATTCAATGTTCACGTAATAATCACTTGAATGATGACGGTCTAAAGTGGATTCTTCGTATTCGTAATCTAATGCATAAATAAATATAGTTATAAGATAGAGTCCATTAATACTTGAAAAATTATTAAGAGCGAAATTCCTTGTCTACTAATTATAGACCTGCATGAATGGAGTAACGACTGTCCTTCTGTCTCCAATGTGGACTCAGTGAAATTGAATTCTCCGTGAAGATGCGGAGTACCAACGGTTAGACGGTAAGACCCTATGCACCTTTACTATAAGCTTACATTGACGAAGAAGATCTACTGTGTAGGATAGGTGGGAGATTAATTTATAATTTCGGTTATATTTTAGTCAATCTTGAAATACCACCCTTTATTTCTTTTGACTCTAACCCGTATAGGGAACAGTGTATGCTGGGTAGTTTGACTGGGATGGTCGCCTGCTAAAGAGTAACGGAGGCGCACAAAGGTAAACTCAAGCGGTTTAGAACTCCGCTGTAGAGCGCAATAGTATAAGTTTGCCTGACTGTGAGACTGACAGGTCGAACAGGTACGAAAGTAGGTTATAGTGATCCGGAGGCATTCGTGTGGAAGAGCCTTCGCTTAACGGATCAAAGGTACGCTAGGGATAACAGGCTAATGGTTCCCAAGAGCTCATATCGACGGGACCGTTTGGCACCTCGATGTCGTCTCATCGCATCCTGGAGGTGAAGAAGCTTCCAATGGTTCGGCTGTTCGCCGATTAAAGCGATACGTGAGATGGGTTTAGAACGTCGTGAGACAGTTCGGTTCCTATCTTCCGTTGGTGTTAAAAATTGAGAGAGTAGACTCCTAGTACGAGAGGACCGGAGTCTGTCAACCTATGGTCGACCAGTTGTTGTACCAACAGCACAGCTGGATAGCTACGTTGAATTAGAGAACTACTGAAAGCATCTAAGTAGGAAGCTTTTCTTAAAACAAGTTTTTCATGAGCTCGTAGAAGATGACTACGTAGATAGGCAAAATGTGAAACCAGGGTAACCTGAATAGCTCATTTGTACTAATTGCTCATTACTCTTTATACTTTAATAAGTATAATTCATTTATGTTATCTAATAACTGCACTCTAGCGAGTATAGCGACTTAGATAGTATAATTCATTTATGTTCTTGCCAGTATTTTTTATATTAGCAATTACTAAGTTCATTAATCTTGTATATAATATATTATTAAATCTTTAATAAGTAGGTATTAATACAAGTTGTGGGCATTTTATCTTTTGCGAATGGGTTATAATGTATATTATACACTTGTTATATGGTATTATATTCTCTTACGAGGTATATCTATCGTATTTAATTAGCTAACAGATATAAAATACTTCATATGTAGGTTATTAATTTATTCCTTAATAGAAATATTAAGCAGATAAATTACATTATAGCTATATATGTAGTATACCTGTCTAGTAATTACTGGACAAAACTTTAATTTAAGTTTTATTTATGCAACAACGTTTGTCGTTGATGAAGCAACCTATGTTTAGCGTGCTTAACGATCATGCAGTGGATTATCCATCTCCTATTAATATTAACTATTTGTGGGGTTTTGGTTCATTGGCTGCTATTTTCCTAGGTGTGCAAATTTTGACAGGTATTTTTCTAGCAATGCACTATACTCCTCATGTAGATCTAGCTTTTCTTAGTGTAGAACATATTATGAGAGACGTAGAAGGTGGTTGGTGGTTGCGTTATGCACACGCTAACGGTGCTAGTTTCTTCTTTATTGTAGTTTATCTACATATCTTTAGAGGTTTGTATTATGGTAGTTATCATAATCCTCGTGAACTTCTATGGATTAGTGGTGTTGCAATTCTACTTCTAATGATTATTACCGCATTTATCGGTTATGTACTTCCATGGGGACAAATGAGTTTCTGGGGAGCTACTGTAATTACTAGTCTAGCAAGTGCAATTCCTGTAGTAGGTGATAGTATCGTAACTTGGCTTTGGGGAGGTTTCTCAATTGATAATGCAACTTTGAATAGATTCTTTAGTTTGCACTATCTTCTTCCATTTATTATTGCTGCTGTTGCAATTGTACATATTGCTGCTCTACACCAATATGGTTCAGCTAATCCACTTGGTATTAACTCAACTGTAGATAAAATTCCTCTATATCCTTATTTTATTGTTAAAGATGCTGTAGTTTGGGTAGCGTTTATTATGCTATTTTCATTCTTCTTGTATTTTTATCCAAATACTATGGGGCACCCTGATAACTATATTCCTGCAAACCCAATGTCAACTCCAGCACATATTGTGCCAGAATGGTATTTCTTGTGGGTATATGCGATTCTACGTAGTATTCCTAATAAACTTGGGGGTGTAGCTGCAATTGCGCTTGTATTCGTTTGTCTATTTACTTTGCCATTTTTGAGTACCTCAGAAATTAGAAGTTCAAACTTTAGACCTTTCCATAAAAAGCTATATTGGCTACTAATTGCTGATTTGGTGCTACTAAGTTGGATTGGAATGATGCCAGTTGAAGAGCCTTTTGTACTTGTTGGACAGCTTGCTTCTGTTTATTTCTTTGTGTATTTTCTAGTATTTGTTCCTCTACTTGGAAGACTAGAATCTGCACTAATTCACTATAAACCAAGAGTATAATATACTTTACCGTTTATTTTGATTATTTTCGCTAGTGCGTAAGTACTAGGAACGAGACTAAATATTAACCTCTTACGAGCAATTAAACATTTAGTTTCTTTTTATTAAGTGGGGTAGTTAGTTTCGAATTCGGCTAATTACCCCGTTTAATATATTATATTCCACATTAATTATATAGCCTCTTATACACTATTAATTATGTGAGTTAGTCGTAATACGCGTTATTTTGCCTATAATAACACCATTTATGACTTTTCTAGTATTTAAGTGCTAGTACAAATCCTAAGCTCTAGCGAGCATAGCGATCTAGAGGACCTAAGCTCTACAGAGCATAGCGACCTACAGCTAGTACTTTCATATTAGTGAACTAAAGACTATATTCTATTAATTTAGATATAGTATTAAGTAATTTAAATATGGCACCTACAGTAAATCAACTCGTTACAGGTTCTTGTGAGCGTAAATCTTCTAGTCGAAAACTTCGTTCACCGGGTCTTAAAGCAAGTCCTCAAAGAAAAGGTATTTGTTTGCGAGTATATACTAGAACTCCTAAAAAACCTAATTCAGCTACCCGTAAAGTAGCTAAAGTTCGTTTGACTAACAAGCAAGAAGTGATTGCTTATATCCCAGGTGAAGGGCATTCTCTTCAAGAGCACTCTGTAGTAGCAGTTCGTGGTGGCCGTGTTAAAGATTTGCCTGGCGTAAAATATCATTTGATACGTGGGCGTTATGACCTAGGCGGTGTAGCACTACGAAGTAATTCAAGATCTAAATATGGTACTAAAAGAAAAAAATAACCTCTTGCGAGCGATAAATAACCTACCTTTTTCATTTATTGCGAGATCATTGGATCGTAAAGATCTAAAAGGTTTCCGATTGGCTGATAAGTTGGTAAATCTAACTATGTATAGTGGTAAGAAAGCTAAAGCGTTTAAAATCGTTACCCAAGCACTTACTAAGGTAAAATCTACACTCAGACACAAAAAAACTTCGGTTAATAGTGGTATTTCTGGCCTACATCAAGCTGTACTTAACGTACAACCTTATATTGAGCTTAGAAAAGTTAGAGTTCACCGAACTGTTCATCAAGTACCATCTAGTATCACTGAACGTAGACAAGAAGGACTTGCGCTACGTTGGATTATTGAAGCTGCTAGATCTCAACGTAAATCTTCACGAGGAAAATTGGACTTTTCTGCTGCTCTTGCACGCGTAATTGTTGATGCAATCAATAAAGAAGGACCAGTTAGACAAAAACGTGATAGTCTACATAAAGCCGCAGAGGCTAATAGATCATCAGCTCATCTTCGTTGGTGGTAACAGACCTTGGTTGTGGTAACCTTATAGAGTTAATAATATATCCTAGTACTTACGCACTAGCGAAAATTCCTAGTACTTACGCACTAGCTAAATCCTATTAACTTTAGTCTAGGTAGCTCAGTTGGTCAGAGCAAAGGATTGAAAATCCTTGTGTCGGTGGTTCAAATCCACCTCTGGACATATTCTTTTACTATACTATATAGTAAATAGTGTAGATAAAACTATTAATATTCTTAAAATCGACTGCATAATATCCAATAAAAAATTCATAAAAAGAGAGGTTTCATCCCACATAAATTGTGTTATACTCTACGGTGTAGGTTTGGCATTTTCTCCTCGTAAATTTATTTTTTGGTGTTTATTTTTGTTGGTTTTTTTTTATAAAATATTAATAAAAGATCCCCCATATGAAACTCCGTTATTCTCCTCTAATTAAACAAAGCGTTCGATTGGGAGAACATATTAATCCACATAAGAAATTGTCGTGGAAACAAGCCAACAAGCTTAAAAATGTTGTTAATCGTAGTAAAAAACAATCAGATTTTGGCTCAGACCTTCTTGAATACCGTCGTTTGACTAGTGTATACGGTGGTCTAACAAAATCAAGTTTTACTAAATTGTCTAAATCAGCATTCCGAGCTCCAGGCTTGAGCAATATTAACCTCCTATATAAGCTAGAAGCAAGACTAGACACCTGTCTATACAGGCTGGGATTCGCTAATAGCTTTGGAATGGCAAAACAACTTGTTAATCATAAATTTGTACAACTTAATGGAAGAACACATACAGTATCTTCTTATGAATTGAAACCAGGAGATATTGTTACTCTAAAAACACGTAACTACTCTGTGCCTGCATGGATAAAGACTAATCCTTGTCCACCAGTTAACATTGAAGTAGATTATGCTGCTTTGAGATTTATTTATCTTTACCCTGCTCAATACGTACATCTAACTGCTAAAATAAAAGATATTCCTCTAGCGAGCGAAAATCCTCTAGCGAGCGAAAATCCTACAGTAAGTGATATTAATTCTACAAATGTAAATGTAGTTAGCTAGTGCGCATAGTACTAGGTAGATTTTAGCTAGTGCGCATAGTACTAGGTAGATTTTAGCTAGTGCGCATAGTACTAGGTAGATTTTAGCTAGTGCGCATAGTACTAGGTAGATTCAAAATAATTTACCGCAGTATATTAGCAATTTTATTTAGTAGTACTATATGTTCCCTTAAGTAGAGGGGGCTTATGGTTTAGTGGTTAAAACACGCTGCTCATAACGGCTGTAACGCAGGTTCGAATCCTGCTAAGCCTACGATAGCGGTCTACGGCCTAATAACTATAATATTCTCTAATATTTACAGATTTGTGTTTATTAGTATATAATTGGTTATTGCTATAGCTTTAAGTTTTCCCGTTAAACCCCGTATATTAGCCGCAGAGACCCGTTTTAAGGTCTACTAATGTCATTGTATTCCTTATGCGCAAAAACGGCGTTAAAATGAATATAATAACATTATTTGTGCCTCTAAGGCGCTATGCTCTTAGAGCGTAGGTGCATAATTCACATATGTTTTAAATGTATGTGATTATTTGGTTAGATAACATAATGGCTAATGTACCGGATTGCAAATCCTGTAATGGCGGTTCGAGTCCGCCTCTAACCTTAAGCTAATACAAAAAACGCGGTTAGCCTTATCTAGACTCTAGGTTGCTATATAGTAACCTATCCTCTAGCGAGCATAGCGGTCTAGAGAAATAGTAAATAATAGCGGCGAGTATAGCTTATATGGTTAAAGCGCTAGATTGTGGCTCTTGAGAGACGGGTTCAATTCCCGTTATTCGCCTTTGTTTGCTTGTTTGATGGTTTTAGCAAGATCGTATGCCATTCCTTTGTGAATAGTATTCAATACTTGATGCAAACCATAATGAAGCTTAGTAATATGTGTATAAGGTTTATTTCCAATTTTAGTATAGTTTTTCAATACATTTGCGGAAATAATATGCCCTTCACAAATTCCACCCAATAGAGTCAATTTCTCGTCTTTTAGATCAATTAGCTTATTAAAGCTTTCTGAGTTATTAGATGATATTGCCCAAGTTGGTCCTTGTAGAATTGCTTGTAGTTCTTGTGAATCCCACGAGAATAGTACTTTAGCAATACGAGAACTAGGAATATGAGTCAATTGTAGATCTGAATCAATATCTTGAATTGATTTAGTCAACTTTGAGATATCTACTGGTTTAATACCATGTGCTTGATAAAATAGAATAAATTCGTTTTCATTAAATACGCGTTTATTAATTTCAGTAGCACGGTTCTTTACCAATGTTTTAATATTAATCATAAAATAATACTTATATAATACATACTAATATATTTAATAATAGTTACATGTAGTATATAGTAATCCTTATACTAAGTCTCCAAAGAGCTCATAGATTTATAAGTATCAATTTATTTTATACATAATTAATATTAAGATTAGTAGATATTATTGTCTAGACCCCTGCGACTCATTAGAGTATAGGGTCGAATAGTTTATATAAACAAATAATAGAGTTTTAGATTAAGCTTTCATACTATTACGTTAACGCGTATAGTAGTAATTTTAGCCTACCTTCTCTTTTATACAGCCCAAAAAAAGAATTATCTGTGAAAACTGATTTTGTTTTGTCAAAATTTGATGATCTCGTAAATTGGGCCAGAAAGGGTTCAATTTGGCCTATGACCTTTGGTCTTGCTTGTTGCGCAGTGGAGATGATGCACTGTGGAGCGGCACGGTATGATTTGGACCGTTTTGGTATCATTTTCCGTCCAAGTCCTCGTCAATCTGATGTAATGATTGTTGCAGGAACTTTGACTAATAAGATGGCACCAGCACTTCGTAAAGTGTATGATCAAATGCCTGACCCACGATGGGTTATCTCAATGGGTAGTTGTGCAAATGGTGGTGGTTATTATCATTATTCGTACTCTGTAGTACGTGGTTGTGATAGAATCATTCCTGTAGACATTTATGTTCCAGGGTGCCCACCAACAGCTGAAGCTTTGTTGTACGGTATTCTTCAACTTCAGAAGAAAATTGGACGATCAAAAGCAACTCAATTGTGGTATAAAGGTGCTTAATTAAGTATTTTTAATAGGCCGAAGACGCAATAGCTATGATTAATATATAGTTATAGCATAGGTAATTAGCTAGTTTACTAGTTAAGATCTGCATTAAATTATAAAGTATATAACCTAGTACTATACGTACTAGCAAATAACGGTATTATCTTATGCAAAAAGCATTTGCAAAAAGGCTCGTAGCGAGTGTTCCAGGTTGGGTTCACCAATGTTCATGGAATCGTGACGAACTTTCTTTGACTGTTGCGCCTGAAAACGTTCTTCGATTGCTCACATATCTCAGAGATCACACCAATACTCAATATAAACTTGTTATGGATATCTGTGGTGTTGATTATCCATCACGTGATAAACGATTTGAAATTGTGTATAATTTGCTAAGTCTAAAAACTAATTCACGTATTAGAGTTAAAACTCTTGTGGATGAAAAAACTGCAGTACCTTCTGTATGTAGTGTTTTTAATTCTGCAAATTGGTGGGAAAGAGAGACTTGGGATCTTTATGGAGTATATTTTGACGGCCATCCAGATCTACGACGTATCCTAACAGATTACGGGTTTGAGGGACATCCACTAAGAAAGGATTACCCACTAACTGGTTATACTGAGGTACGTTACGATGACACTGAAAAACGTGTTATTTACGAAAAAGTGGAGTTGGCACAAGAATTTAGATATTTTGAATTCTCATCTCCATGGGAACAGCTCCCAATTAAAGCTGATTAATTACTAATAATATATATATTAGTTTTTAAAATAAATCGGCAGGTATTTTTTACCCGCCCTAAACCTAGTACTAAATCGCACTAGCTAAAACCTAGTACGATTATAATACTATAGCTGTAAGTTGCTATGCTCGCTAGAGCGTAGAGCTGTAAGTCGCTATGCTCGCTAGAGCGTAGGATAATATAGTATTTGTATTAGGTAATTCTCATACGTATAAATACTGATATCTAATATTAGTTATTATATACACTTATTATAGTTATATATATATTATACTCTATTGTATTTTATTCTTATTATAATTAGTTATTTATTTGAGTTAACTTTTAGCTAATACTTTTTTATAGTATTTATTATATAAGTATTAGGTTTTAAATATTAAAGAAATAATCATGAGTCTATCTGCTCGCGAACTTTCAAAATTGCTTGAACAACGCATTAGTAACGTGTCTAGCGACATTAATATCGACGAAGTAGGTCGCGTACTATCAATTGGTGATGGTATTGCACGTATTCACGGTTTGGACAAAGTACAAGCTGGTGAACTAGTTGAATTTGCTAATGGTGTTAAAGGAATGGCACTTAACCTTGAAAATGACAACGTTGGAGTTGTGCTTTTCGGTAGTGATACCCTTGTTAACGAGGGTGACCTTGTTAAACGTTCAGGTTCAATTGTTGACGTTGGTGTGGGTCGTGGAACTCTAGGTCGTGTAGTTGACGGTCTAGGTAACCCAATCGACGGAAAAGGTCCTCTAACTGATGTAACACGTGCTCGTGTTGAAGTTAAAGCACCTGGAATTATTGTACGTAAATCTGTACATGAACCAGTACAAACTGGTCTTAAATCAGTTGATAGTCTAGTACCTATTGGTCGTGGACAACGTGAACTAATTATTGGTGATCGTCAAACTGGTAAAACTGCGGTAGCTATTGACACTATCCTAAACCAGAAAGAAGCACATCTTTCAGGTGATGAATCTAAAAAACTATATTGTGTTTATGTAGGTATTGGACAAAAACGTTCAACTATCGCACAAATCATGAAAGTTCTAGATTCACATGGTGCAATGGATTACACTACTATTGTAGCTGCAACCGCATCTGACCCTGCTCCATTGCAGTTTCTAGCACCTTATGCTGGTTGTGCAATTGGAGAATACTTCCGTGATAATGGAATGCACGCTTTGATTATCTATGATGATCTAAGTAAGCAAGCTGTATCATATCGTCAAATGTCTCTTCTATTGCGTCGTCCACCTGGTCGTGAAGCATTCCCAGGAGACGTTTTCTATTTGCACTCACGTCTACTTGAGCGTGCTGCAAAAATGTCTGACGAAGTAGGTGCAGGATCATTGACCGCACTACCTGTAATTGAAACTCAAGGTGGAGATGTATCTGCATTTATTCCAACCAACGTGATTTCAATTACTGATGGACAAATCTTCTTGGAAACTGAATTGTTTCACAAAGGAATTCGTCCAGCTATTAATGTTGGTCTATCTGTGAGTCGTGTGGGTTCAGCTGCACAGGTTAAAGCAATGAAACAAGTTGCTGGTACCTTGAAGCTAACTCTAGCGCAATACCGTGAGGTTGCTGCATTTGCACAGTTTGGGTCTGACCTAGACGCTGCAACTCAATTTACTCTAAACCGTGGGGAACGTCTAACTGAACTTCTAAAACAAGTACAGTTCTCACCTATGGCAATTGAGCAACAAGTTGTTGTAATTTATGCAGGAACTAAAGGATACTTGGATAAAGTTGACGTAGCTAAAATCGGAGAATACGAAGAAGGTCTACTAAAAGAAGTTGATTCATCAATTCTAGACGCAATTCGTACTGAAGGTGCTATCTCAGATGCTTTGGACAAGAAAATCGCAGCATTCTTTGAAGATTATACCGCTCGCTTCCTTGCAGCGTAGTATTAATCGTATTATTAATATTAATTAATAACAAAGGATTATCGCTAATGCATATGTATTAGGATTATACATCGCTAATGCACATGTATTAGGATTATACTGGTAGGTACAATAGAATCTATTTATTGTACTTACCGTTGGGTAATTAGCTCAGTTGGTAGAGCATTTCGCTTACACCGAAAACGTCAGCGGTTCGAGTCCGTTATTACCTATCTATATAGTACTATATAATAATATTATTTCTTTTAGCTATAGCAGTACCGTTAATATTATGGTTACTCTAGACGTTAAGTTTAGGCTTTTAAGTTAAACTGTTAAGTTTAGGGGGAGTAGCTCAGCTTGGTTAGAGTGTTGGCCTGTCACGCCAAAGGTCGCGGGTTCGATACCCGTCTCTCTCGAAATAAGATTAATTATTTATTACTTAGCATTAATTATTACGTTATTGTAGTAGTTTAATGCTACGCTCTAGAGAGCATAGCGACCTAGAGGAAGTATATACACTATATAGTCTTATATTAAATAAAATAGATATTCTATGTCCGAATATTTTCCTATATTGGTTTTCTTTGTTATTGGTCTAGCTCTTTGCTTTATCATTCTTGGTCTAGCATTTATATTTGGTCCTTCGAAGCCTGATGCGGAGAAGCGTTCTGCATATGAGTGTGGTTTTGACCCATTTGATGACGCACGTGGACGATTCGATATTAGATTCTACCTAGTTGCTATTCTATTCATTATCTTTGACCTTGAGATTGCTTTCCTATTTCCATGGGCGCTTACTCTAAAACAATTGAATATGTTTGGGTTTTGGACAATGATGGTTTTCTTGATCATCTTGACTGTAGGATTCGTATACGAGTGGCAAAAAGGAGCTTTGGATTGGGAGTAAATTCTCTAATTCCTACACTCTAGCGAGTATAGTGACCTAGAGTCAAAACTTAACCAAATAATTTAAATTTTATGAATTATTCTAATAAACAAAGGTACGAATTCGTTAATTCTAATTCAAACCCTGTGGTCTCTTCACGTGTATATGTTCAATTGACCTCAAATAACACTATTTTGACTCTTACAGACCCTGAAGGTAAAACACTTGCATGGGCTTCTTGTGGGAGTGCTGGTTTTAAAGGTGGTAGAAAAAATACAGCTTATGCTGCTCAAACAGCTGCAGATTCTTTGGCTAAAAAGGCGCATAAACTTGGAGTTTCAACTGTTAGAGTAATTCTAAAAGGCCTTGGTAAAGGTCGAGATATGGCTGTTCGTGGGCTAGTCATGGGAGGACTAAAAATCTCTAGACTAGAAGATCGAACTCCAGTACCACATAACGGGTGTCGACCTCCTAAAAAACGCCGTATATAATACTATTATCTATAATACTCTTTAAGGGTATACGGTAATACGCTTTAATATACGAAACCGTTAATACTAGTATTATATAAATACTGGTATAAAGCTATAATATTTTTTATTAGTACGTAAGTATTATAAAAGGTATAGTAGTTATAGTATATACTTATTAAGTGTAAGTTAATACTAATTACCTAATACTCTTGTTAATTATAATTAACGCTCGTAAGAGGTATTAACGCTCGTAAGAGGTTATTATTTTTAATTTGCAGTATTATCTAGTATTTTTTAATATAATACTAGTAAAATAACAATAAGATTAATCAATGTATCTAAGTATTGTTTTTTTGCCACTTATTGGGTTCTTGACAGCTATTAGTTTTGGAAGATTCTTGAGTTTCAGAGGTGCTTGTCTAATTACCACATTTTGTACTATGTCTGCATTTGCATTGTCATGTGTAGCATTTTATGAAGTTGGTTTGTGTGGATGCACCTGTAGTATTCAATTGGCTCCGTGGTTTATTTCGGAACTTTTTGATGCTCAATGGGGTTTTCTTTTTGATAGTCTTACCGTTGTAATGCTTGTAGTTATTACATCTGTAAGTAGCCTTGTTCATTTGTACTCAATTAGTTATATGGAAGGAGATCCTCATCTACCTCGATTTATGAGTTATCTATCTCTATTTACCTTTTGCATGCTAATGTTGGTAACTGGTGATAACTTTATTCAATTGTTTTTTGGTTGGGAAGGTGTAGGTTTGGCTTCATTTTTGCTAATTAATTTCTGGTACACTCGTGTTTCAGCTAATAAATCTGCAATTAAAGCTATGATTATGAACCGAATTGGTGATGTTGGTCTAGCTCTTGGAATTTTTGGTATTTTTGTTTCATTCAAAACTGTAGATTATTCTACTGTATTTGCATGTGCACCTTATTTTCAAGATTCAACATTTATCTTCTTTGGTTTTGAACTTCCTCTTCTAACAACTATTTGTATTCTTTTGTTTGTTGGTTCAGTAGGTAAATCCGCTCAACTTGGATTGCATACTTGGTTGCCTGACGCAATGGAAGGTCCAACTCCAGTATCTGCTCTTATTCATGCTGCAACTATGGTTACTGCTGGTGTATTCTTGGTGGCTCGTTGTTCACCATTGTTTGAATATGCACCTGATGCTTTGACTGTTGTTGCTACTGTAGGTGCAATGACTGCATTCTTTGCAGCTACTACTGGACTAGTTCAAAATGATCTAAAACGAGTAATTGCTTATTCTACTTGTAGTCAACTAGGATACATGGTATTTGCTTGTGGATTGTCTAACTATTCAGTTGGTGTTTTTCACTTGATGAACCACGCATTCTTTAAAGCATTGCTTTTCTTGGGGGCTGGAGCTATTATTCATGCTGTTGCTGATGAACAAGATATGCGTAAAATGGGTGGATTGGTTCAACTTCTACCATTTACTTTTGCGATGATGATGATTGGTACTTTGGCTCTTGTAGGATTTCCATTCCTAACAGGATTTTATTCTAAAGATGCTATTCTTGAAGTAACTTATGCACGATATAGTTTGACCGGAGAGTTCGCTTTCTGGCTTGGATGTGCTTCTGCTTTGTGTACTTCATATTATTCATTTAGACTTGTTTGTTTGGCTTTCCTTGGACCAGTTAATGCACCAAAATCTACAATGGCAGGTGTACATGAGCCAAGTTTGGCTATGAGTTTGCCTTTGATTTTGCTAGCATTCGGATCTATCTTTGTTGGGTTTATGGGAAAAGATGCTCTAATTGGTTTGGGTACAACTTTCTGGGGAAATGCGATTTTCACTCTTCCTCAAAATGTTAATATTCTTGAATCTGAATATATACCACAACATATTAAACTTATTCCTCTTGGCTTGACTCTTCTAGGATGTATTCTAGCATTTAGCTTGAATTATGCAGGATCGCGTACTTCACTATTCTTGAAAACTTCTAATATTGGAAGACAATTGTATATTTTCTTGAATAAACGTTGGCTATTTGATAAAGTATATAACGATTACATTGCAAAACCTGCTTTGTCTTTTGGATATCAAGTATCATTTAAGGCTATTGATAAGGGAATCTTGGAATTCCTTGGACCTATTGGAATCTCTCAAACTGTTCTACAACTCTCTAAAGAAACTAGAGGTGTACAAACTGGTTACGTATACCATTATGCATTTATTATGCTATGTGGACTAACTTTGATTATCACTATTGTAGGGCTAGGAGATAGTATTTCAACTTGGGTTGACAATAGGCTCTTCTTTATTCATATGGTAGGTTTCCTAATTCTACAGGCATACCTAACTGAAGACGAAAACTCTGATGAATCAGATGATCTAGTACAAGCTTAATCTAAACCACTATACTCTAACTTAATTTATATGCTTTTTTACGAGCTGTATTATACTTTAATTAGGTAAGGGTATAGTTATTAGATTTTATACTTTTATTAAATTATTTGGTAATTAGACGAAATTAATTTAAACTGTGCCGAGCTCTTATTGTAGCTACGAGCAAAGGGATAACGAATTATGCTACTACCAGCATCGTTGCGATGGATTTCTTCTATTGGCTTTTGGGGATTGTCTGCCGGGGTAATTTACCAGTATACAATGTATTGTCAAGAAGTGAATACTTTTCCGGGTGGAAGTCCTCTCCTTATTACTATCATTCTTCTTCCAGCGCTTGGTGCGTTGGCTCTAACTTTTATTTCAGATGAAAATAAACAACTTCAAAAAGTAGTAGCATTGAATGTATCTCTAATTACATTCCTTCTATCTTTGACTCTTTGGATTTATTTTGATTCATCTGTTTCAGATTTTCAATTTGTATATCACGCAAATTGGCTTAATTCTGCTAATATTCATTTGACTTTGGGTATTGACGGTATTTCTCTATTTTTTGTGATTTTGTCTGCTCTACTAATTCCTATTTGTATTCTAACAGGATGGTCAAGTATTCAAATTTATCTAAGAGAATACCTAATAGCTCTTCTAATGCTTGAAACCTGCATGATGGCAGTTTTCTGTCTATTGGATGTATTGCTTTTCTATATCTTCTTTGAAAGTGTACTAATTCCTATGTTCATCATTATTGGTGTATGGGGATCACGTCAAAGAAAAATTAGAGCAGCATATCAGCTATTCTTGTATACCTTGCTAGGATCTGTACTAATGCTTCTAGCAATTCTAATGATTTATTATCAAACCGGAACTACTGATCTTCAAGTTCTATTGACTACAGAATTCAGTGAATCACGTCAAATGCTTTATTGGCTTGCATTTTTTGCATCATTTGCTGTTAAAGTACCGATGGTTCCTGTACACTTGTGGTTGCCAGAAGCTCACGTTGAGGCACCTACAGCTGGATCAGTTATTTTGGCAGGTATCTTGCTAAAACTTGGTACCTATGGATTTTTGAGATTCTCAATTCCATTGTTTCCCGAAGCAACTCTATATTTTACTCCATTGGTGTATACAATGAGCGTAGTTGCCATTATTTATACATCATTGACTACTGTAAGACAAGTTGATCTCAAAAAGATTATTGCTTATTCTTCTGTAGCTCATATGAACCTTGTAAACCTAGGAATGTTCAGTTTGAACGCTCAAGGGGTTGAAGGAAGTTTGTTGCTAATGCTAGGACATGGACTGGTTTCACCAGCTCTTTTCCTATGTATTGGAGCACTATACGATCGACATAAAACTCGTCTTGTACGTTATTATGGTGGATTGGTACATACTATGCCTGTATTTGCTGCTGTTTTCCTATTTTTCACAATGGGGAATATCGGACTACCAGGTACAAGTAACTTTGTAGGAGAATTCCTAGTACTTGCAGGATGTTATCAAACTAATAGTATTGTTGGTGCGCTAGCAACCACTGGAATGATTTTGGCTGCTGCTTATGCTTTGTGGTTGTATAACCGTGTTGTATTTGGTATGCCGAAACCAGAATATATTAATTCATTCTCAGATTTGAACCGTAGAGAACTAGCTATGTTCCTACCATTGATTATTTGTACTCTATGGATGGGAATTTACCCTGAAGTATTCTTGAATGAAATGCATGCTTCTGTAGCAAGCTTGATCCAACATGGGTCATTTCGTTAATAACGATAATACCGCACATCTACTTCTACGAAAATTAGAATATGAAGTGCAGAATTACATAATAACTTTATTGTGTAGTTTTCTTAGTCTAGTCACTTACTCTACGGTGAACTTGATTAAATAAGTTATCTCTAGGTCGCTGTGCTCTATAGAGCATAGGTACTATATATAACTTTAGTTCTCTATGCCTTTCTAGGTCGCTATACTCGCTAGAGTGTAGGCCTTTCTAGGGCGTAGGTAGAGTAAGTAATTAGATTTATATCTACTGTATTATCTTATTTTAGCTAGTGCGAATAGTACTAGTATATACAGATATTATATTTAGATAAACTAAGAATTATAAAGTATTTACAATGGATTTTTTGAGTCTATTTGAAAACGACTTTCTAGGCATTATCCCTGAGAGCTTTATTGCATTTGCTGCTTGCTTGCTACTAGTTTATGGAGTTAATGTACCAGAACACCCATCAAATACATTGGTGGTAAACGTTGGTTGGTTGACTATTCTAACCTTGTGTACTACAATTTTGTTGTTGGTAACTGGTCCAGTTCATGAAATGGTATTCTTCTATAATTGTTTGAGAATTGACTCTTTTAGTCTGTTTCTTCAAGTAATTATTCTTTTGAGTGTAATTAGTGTTATTCTTCTTTCTTTGGATTATCTTGTACGTGAAGGTATTCATTCATTTGAATATATGGTTTTGATTCTTTTGTCATCGTGTAGTATGCTTCTAATGGTAGCTTCATACGATTTGATTGGTATTTATTTGACAATTGAATTTCAAAGTCTAGCATTTTATGTAATTGCTGCATCTAAACAAGATTCTGAATTCTCTACAGAAGCAGGTTTGAAATATTTTGTTCTAGGGGCATTTGCTTCAGGTATTCTTCTTTTCGGTTGTACCATGATTTATGGGTTTACTGGATTGACTAATCTTGAAGATCTTGCTAAACTTCTAACAGGCATTGCAAGTATGCCTGTTGTTTCTTCAAGTGGATTGCTTGTAGGAATTATTTTCTTGTGTGTTGGATTCATGTTTAAATTGACTGCAGCTCCATTTCATATGTGGGCACCTGATGTATATCAAGGAGCACCTACTAGTGTAACTGCATTCTTCGCAATTTGCCCAAAACTAGCTATTCTTGGATTGTTTGCAAAAATTCTTTTGTTTACTTTCTATGATCTACTAAACTCATGGCAATCTATTCTACTACTATGTAGTCTAGCTTCTATGTGTGTTGGTGCTTTTGGAGCTTTGGGACAAAATGATATTAAACGACTTCTAGCTTATAGTTCAATTGGACATATTGGATACCTATTGATTGGATTGGCTTGTGGAACTGTTGATGGTCTACAATCAATGCTTGTATATATGGTAATCTATATGACTATGAGTTTGACTACATTTGGTGTAGTTCTTTCTATTAGAACTAAAAATGGAAAATCTATTAAAAACATTCAAGATCTTTCAGGACTTGCGACTTCAAACCCAGCTCTAGCTATTACTCTATCATTGACTATGTTTTCAATGGCAGGCATTCCACCTCTAGCTGGATTTATGAGCAAATTCTATCTATTCTTCGCCGCATTGAGTGCATCTTTGTATCCACTTGCTGTTGTAGGAGTATTGACTAGTGTTGTTAGTTCTTTTTATTATATACGATTTATTAAAATTATGTATTTTGACAAGTCTGAACAAACACTACAATTTGAAAGTCTAGACGCATCAAAAGCTTGGGTAATCGCAACTACAATGGCGGTTACTGTATTCTTGGCTGCTTACCCAGCACCTATTTTTTTGATGACAGAAAAGCTAGCACTAGGTTTTTGTATTTAATTACCTTCAGCTAACGCTAAAGCGCTATTTATACTCTAATGCTACGCTCTAGCGAGCATAGCGATCTAGAGGAGTTGTAGCAAATTAGAGATTAGCCCTTTAAAACTATAAATACCTTACCGTATTTAATAAGAATTTATATTATGTCAGTTGAACAAGTACTTTTCTTTTTGTTTTCTAGTCTCGCACTCGTGTGTAGTACCATGGTAATTAGTTCAAGAAACCCTGTGTATTCTGTTCTATTTTTGATTCTTGTATTCGTTAACGCATCAGGGCTACTATTGCTATTGGGACTTGATTTCTTTGCAATGCTATTTCTTGTAGTATATATTGGAGCAATTGCTGTATTGTTCCTATTTGTAGTTATGATGTTGAATATTAAAATTACTGAATTGACTGAAAATACACTTCGTTATTTGCCTATTGGTGGATTGATCGGATTTATTTTCATTATTGAAGTACTACTAGTTGTAGATCAAGATTTGATTCCTAATCTACAATTTAATCCAGAAATTGGATATAGTCTTCTACAAAGTGTTGCAGTATGGGCAGAGTTTTATTTTAATAGTTTTCTTTCTTTGATTACTTTTAAACTAGGATTCGCAGATATTTATGCACAATCAGGTCAATTGAGTTATCTTATGGGTGAATTGAATTCACTACAAGCATCTTATTACCAACAAACTTATAATCAGCCGCAATGGGTAGATTGGGGAAAACTAGTTGATACTGTTAGCCCTATTGAAGCTGTAGGTCAATTGATTTATACCTATTACTTCTACTATTTTATTCTTGCGAGTTTGATTCTATTGGTAGCAATGATTGGTGCAATTATGTTGACTCTTCATAAGATTCGTTCTGTAAGAAGACAAGACCCTGCAGATCAAAATGCACGTGAATTCTCAAAGACTGTTCTAAAAGTTCGTACTCAAGAATAAATATCCTAGAGGTACCTACGCTCTAGAGAGCATAGCGACCTAGAGGTATTACACGCTCTAGCGATAGCCTAGAGGCTTTAAAACGCCTTTATACTGCTTTTTAACGACGTTTAGTACCATAGCATTAGTACACGCATTTAATGCGCTCTAAAGCTCTATATGATGCTAATTACGCGTTATTTAAGCCTTTATTCGATCTTCTTTTACGAATCTTAAGTCTTTTAGTCTCACACTAGAATTATCTTAATAGAAATATTAAGCAGATAAATTACATTTAATATTAATTATCTGTAACTTTTAAAGAGATGCTGTAACACTTATATTAATAAATTAGTTTTTTTTATTTAAGTCTTATAGCATTTTCTCTCCAGTAGCTCAGGGGTAGAGCAAATGGCTGTTAACCATTTGGTCGTTGGTTCAATTCCAACTTGGGGAGATTAAATTAATAGTGATAATACCGTTATTGGCTAGTACGTATAGTACTAGGTTTTATTGGCTAGTACGTATAGTACTAGGTTTAGTATTAAATTACTAGACGTTACTATAATTTTATTTCTTTTCAACAAATTATCTATAGTTAGTTTACTGTTGTGTAAATCTTTCTACGTATTATTATTTATTCTATTTAATTAGTTTAAATGTAAGTAATTTGTTTTATTCTCTAGTATATTCCTTATATATATTAGATAATACCGTTATTGGCTAGTACGTATAGTACTAGAATAATAATTATAACTGGTTTTTGTTTGTATGTTGCTTAAACTTTTCCCGATCTTTGTTTCGGTTCCTACCGTAGCTTTGGCTGAATTCGCAGTTCCTTGGCAAAAAACTTTCCAAGATCCTGCATCACCAATTATGGAAGGTATTATTAATTTGCACCATGATATCATGTTTATCATTTGTTTTATTGTAGGATTCGTAAGTTGGATGCTATTTAGAACAATTTATCATTTCCATCACACTCGTAGCCCAATGCCTGAGTTGATTGTTCATGGTCAAACTATTGAAATCATTTGGACTCTGTTCCCTACTATTATTCTATTGATTATTGCAGTTCCATCATTTGCTTTGTTGTATTCAGCAGATGAAATGGCGGACCCAGCACTAACTTTGAAAGTAATTGGTCGTCAATGGTATTGGACTTATGAATATTCAGACTATTCTGGCGTTGAAGGAGAATCTATCATTTTTGATAGTTATATGGTACCTGATGATGAAATTGAACTTGGTCAATTGAGACTATTGGAAGTAGATAACCGTGTAGTTCTACCTATTAATACACATATTCGTGTATTGATGACTGCTTCTGATGTAATTCATAGCTGGGCAATTCCTTCAATTGGAGTGAAATGCGATGCAATGCCAGGAAGATTGAACCAAATTAGTATGTTCATCAACCGTGAAGGCGTGTTCTACGGACAATGTAGTGAAATTTGTGGTGTAAACCATGGATTTATGCCAATTGTTGTAGAAGCTGTGAAGCTAGATGAATATCTAGAATGGGTATCAAACCAAATGGAAGAAATGTAAATTTCTATACGGCTTATAGCTATATGCTGTAGGTCTATTGCTCTAGGGGACTAAAACTCTCTAGACATTTATTTATTAGTATTATTCTGATGTCTAACGACTAGTTTAAACTAAAAATCCTTACTTATTAATTTGTTAATAGGTAACGGCTTATAATATATAAAGATTTTATATGGCGGCTGTTCAAAAGCACCCTTTCCATCTTGTTGATCCAAGTCCTTGGCCAATTTTTGCTGCTCTAGGTGCATTGACCACTACTACTGGTGGTGTAATGACTATGCATTCATATGAAGGTGGTTCTACCATGTTCTACATTGGGTTCTGTATGATCCTATATGTAATGTTTGTATGGTGGAGAGATATTGTAACTGAAGCGACTTTTCAAGGTCATCACACTCATGCGGTACAAGTTAGTCACCGTTGGGGAATGATTTTGTTTATTGTTTCTGAAGTAATGTTTTTCTTTGCATTCTTTTGGGCATTTTTCAATGCAAGTATGGCTCCAGGAATCCAAATTGGTGGCGTATGGCCTCCAGTAGGTATTGAAGTACTTAGTGCTTGGGATGTTCCTTTCTTGAACACTATTCTTCTATTGTCTTCAGGGGCTGCTGTAACTTGGGCGCATCATGCTATTCTAGCAGGGTGGAGATCACAAGCGATTTGGTCATTGGTAGTTACTGTTATCTTGGCTGCAATCTTTACTGCATTTCAGGGACTAGAATATATGGAAGCACCTTTCTCAATTTCAGATGGGGCTTACGGGTCAACTTTCTTTATGGCTACTGGATTCCACGGATTCCACGTGCTAATTGGAACTATTTTCCTAACCATTTGCCTAGTTCGTCTAATCAAGAATCACTTCACTCGTTCTCACCATTTCGGGTTTGAAGCTGCTGCTTGGTATTGGCACTTTGTTGATGTAGTATGGCTATTTCTATTTGTATCAATTTATTGGTGGGGTGGTGCATAAGCTTTAATAAGCTTAGTATTATAAAAGTATATATCCTACGCTTTAAGAAGCATAGCGACTAATAATTCAAGCTAAATGCTAGAATTATCCTACGCTTTAAGAAGCATAGCGACTTAGAGTCAAATTATACTTTACCCTACCATTTATTGGTTATGCTAGTATATAAATACTAGTAATAAGTTATACCTACGCTCTAGAGAGCATAGCGACCTAGAGCCAGGAGATCTAAAGTATTCACTTAAGACTCGATTGCGTATAATTTAGCATAAGGTTTCTTATTTAATTAAGTTACCGCAACTACCGCTTTTCTCTATTTGAAAGAAATGGTAGTATTTATTATAAAAGATATTTGTATTACTTGTATTTAGTAATTATCTTATATCTTAACTGCATAAAGTTTATTTATGATTTATTCACCGTTGGAACAATTTAATATTATTACTTTGATTCCTTTGCATACTGGGAATGTTTACTATTCATTTACTAATTCTTCATTGTATATGCTATTGGTTGTAGGTCTAGTTCTTAGCCTATTTCAAATGGTAACAGCTGAAGGAGGTAGAATTGTACCATCTCGTTGGCAATCTGTTGTGGAAATGATCTATACTTTTGTTTGCGATCTAGTAGAAGGCCAAGTTGGTAAAGCTGGTCGCGCATATTTTCCTTTTATCTTCACTGTATTTAGTTTTATTCTTTTCTCTAACTTGATTGGAATGGTACCTTACAGTTTCACCGTAACTAGTCATTTTGTAGTAACCTTTGGTTTGTCAATTTCTCTATTTATTGGTTTGACTTTGATTGGAATTTATACTCATGGTTTGCATTTCCTAAGCTTCTTCTGGCCTTCAGGCGCGCCAATCGCAATGGCTCCTCTACTAGTTGTATTGGAAATTGTTTCATATTGTTTCCGTCCATTGAGTCTTGGTGTTCGACTTTTCGCTAATATGATGGCAGGTCACACTCTAGTTAAAATTCTAAGTGGATTCTCATGGACTATGCTTGGTGTTGGTGGGCTACTTGGTGTAGCTTCAATTTTCCCATTTGGTGTTGTATTTGCACTAACTGGACTAGAGATTGGTGTTGCTTGTCTACAAGCTTATGTGTTTACTATTCTAACATGTATCTACTTGAACGAAGCAATTCACCTACACTAAATAATTAGTTTGTAAGTGTATAATTTAAGTTATCTTTACCTAGATAACAAAGACTAACTTAGTAACTCTTGGAGAGCTCGTTATCGACCAAGAGTTTCTATAGTTTTTAGTTAATAATAATTATACGCCTAGTGTTCTTTAATAAAATAAAGTTCACCCGTCTTGCAAGATGGGTACTTCCAAAAGCTATCGATTTATGATAGAACTACTTTTGGGGGTCCCGCGAAAATAGCTCAATGGTAGAGCGCTGCCTTGCCAAGGCAGAGGCTGAGGGTTCGAGTCCCTTTTTTCGCTACTCCGATCGTTATTATGTTTAACGCTCGCAAGAGGTTAATTGCTCGGTAGAGGAGTATAAACTAGAATACGCGCTCGTGGCTCAATTGGATAGAGTATCAGACTACGGATCTGAGGGTTGAAAGTTCGAGTCTTTCCGAGCGTGACTTTTTAAAAGTAGAGCCAGTAGCTCAGTTGGTTAGAGTGCACGCCTGATAAGCGTGTGGTCAGTAGTTCAAGTCTACTCTGGCTCATATAGTAAAGATTGCATACGCTAATACCTACGCTCTAGAGATATAGAGAATAGTATTCAGTTTATTTCTATCTTACTAACTTATTATTATGGTACTTCTAGTGCGGGTTTTCTCTCAGCATTAGTTGTGCTTGTATTCTTATATTTAGCTATTATGTTATATATAAGTATACAGTTACCGGGTTTAATCGCTCGTAAGAGGAGATTACTCTCGTACTACTTATTATGTATTATTGTATATGTAATAAAGTACCTAAATTGTAAATAAGTATATTTACCATGTATCTTACAAGTATTGTAATTAAAATTCTTGGTTTGGTAGTACCATTGTTGCTTGCTGTTGCTTTTATGGTTCTTGTAGAACGTAAAGTAATGGGTTCAATGCAACGTCGTAAAGGTCCTAGTGTTGTTGGTGTATTTGGTATCCTTCAACCTATTGCTGATGCGGTTAAACTATTGGTTAAAGAACATGTACTTCCTAGTCATGCTAACCTTGTAGTTTTCTTGGTTGCTCCTATTTTGACTTTCCTTCTTGCACTTCTAAGTTGGTCTGTAATCCCATTCGGTGAAGGACTAGTTTTGTGTGACCTAAACATCGGTGTATTGTTTCTATTCGCAGTTTCTTCACTTGGTGTATATGGTATTATCATGGCAGGATGGGCAAGTAACTCTAAATACGCATTTCTTGGTGCTATGAGATCTGCAGCACAAATGGTTTCTTATGAAGTATCAATTGGTCTAATTTTGATCACTGTACTTATGTGTGTAGGATCATTGAATCTTACTGAAATTGTAACTGCTCAAAAGAATGTTTGGTTTGTAGTTCCATTGTTTCCACTTTTCATTCTATTCTTTATTTCTTGTCTAGCAGAAACTAACCGTGCACCTTTTGATTTGCCTGAAGCAGAAGCTGAACTTGTTGCTGGTTATAACGTTGAATATTCTTCAATGGCATTCGCACTATTCTTTCTAGGTGAATATGCAAATATGATCCTAATGAGTAGTCTAACCGCTCTATTGTTTCTTGGTGGATGGTTGCCACCTCTAGATATCGCAGTTCTATACTGGGTTCCTGGAGGATGTTGGCTTGGAGCTAAAGCTGTAGCTATGTTGTTCACTTTTGTGTGGATTAGAGCTGCATTTCCAAGATACCGTTACGACCAACTAATGAGACTTGGATGGAAAGTATTCCTACCACTATCATTGGCTTGGGTGATTCTAGTAGCAGGGATTCTTGTTGGCTTTGATTGGCTACCCTAAGTATTATTAGCTAGTATGTATAGTACTAGGTATTACTATTTAATTAGTATATAAATGACTAGTACTGAAATTGTAAATAAGTATACTTACCATGTATCTATACTTTGCGATAATGCAGTTATCTTACGCCCGAGTAAAGCGCAACGATACTGCAGGTACTAGCATTTGTCCCTTTCGTCTAGTGGTTAGGACATTGCTTTTTCAAGGCAAGAACACGGGTTCAATTCCCGTAGGGGATGTTTAATCGCTCGCGCGAGGGTATGTAAATACTGGCTCGCAAGAGGTTTTATCGCTGGTAAGAGTATATTCTTCAATTCCAGAATAAAGATATCTACGGTGTATCTTATACTATATTTATATAAATATGCCGAAAACTTTGTATTATATTAACATTTTATTTACTAGAAACTCTTAAAGGTAGTATCTCTAATACTTCCGAGCCGTGTTGTAGCTCTAGTCTTAAACTATTTTTAAGTTACAAAAGGCGAATATAGATCAATGGTAGATTATCTGCCTTCCAAGCAGAGGATAGGGGTTCGATCCCCCTTATTCGCATATTAGTATAATAATACAAAGTGTTGGGAGAATAGTTCTAATGGTAGAACAGCGGCCTCCAAAGCTGAAGGTTAGGGGTTCGAATCCCTTTTCTCCTGTATTTATTATAAATTAGTAAGTGTTGTATTGCTCGCAAGAGGTTAATTGCTCGATAGAGGAATGATCTCTAGTTCACCACATCTGGCTAAAGCATAGGAGGGTTAGTTTAAGGGATAAAACTGCGGTCTTCTAAATCGCCAATGGCGGTTCGAATCCGCCACTCTTCAATCATCGATAATTAGTTGGTATAGCTATTTTTCGGCAAATAAGCACAAATGGCATATACTATGAGCTATTTAGTATAACAATATTTTTGCGTTTTTAGACTCTAATCTTCGCGCAGAGCCGTGTTTTATTGGTTAGTAGTCATATATGATTAGTCGATATTAAAAATGCGTATAAACGCTTATTTTAATTATTTGTTATCCTCTTACGAGCGATCTAGAGGACCTACGCTCTAGCGAGCATAGCGATCTAGAGGAACCTACGCTCTAGCGAGAGCCTAGAGGAACATGTATATTGTTAACTACTTTATACAGGATATAGCGCAGTCCGGTAGCGCATCTGCTTTGGGAGCAGAGGGTCGCAGGTTCAAATCCTGCTATCTTGATATTAATCTATATATGTATTTTTATAATACGGTATAAGATTATTGTTTAACATTAGTTTATAGCCTCTTATATACAATATAATGGTTTATCCGCGAGTAGTTTATACTAAACCGGAGATTAATTGTTAATAAAATTTATATAGTACTAGATAGTACTATTTTCGAAGTCGAGTTAGATAATATGGATCAAGTTTACTATCTGACAGTAGGCATGATATTGTTTTTGCTCGGCATTTGGGGAATTTATTTGAATCGTAAGAATATCATCCTTATGCTAATGTCAATTGAATTGATGTTGCTATCGATTAACATGAACTTCTTGGTATTTTCTGTTTATCTTGATGATATGATGGGTCAATTGTTTGCTTTGCTTGTGCTAACCGTAGCTGCAGCAGAATCTGCAATTGGTCTTGCACTACTTGTAATTTATTATCGAGTACGTGGTACTATTTCAACTGAATTTATTAGTTTGATGAAAGGTTAATAAAGCAATCTCCTTAACTTTATGGGGTTTTATTAGGCTCCTATATTAACATAATACAAAGTAATTTATATTAATGTTATATAATAAAGTTTGGGAGAAGCAGGATTCGAACCTACGTAGATGTAAATCAACAGGTTTACAGCCTGTCGCCTTTGACCGCTCAGCCATTCTCCCTTTAAGTATAGAATTTAAAGGTTTCCTATGCCACAACTAGATCATGTGTCTTATTTCTCACAGTATCTTTGGCTATGTGTATTCTTTTTTATCTTTTATGTAGCCTTGTTGAAAGGTTTTCTTCCTCGTATGAGCCGTATCCTAAAATTGCGTGATGCAAAAACAGGTGGTTCAACTGGTGGAGGATTCTCGGAAGATGAAAAACAATCAGTCGATACTAGCTATCAATCAGTTTTGAACGAAGGACTATCAACTTGCCAAGCAGGTCTTGTAAGTCGTTTCGAACAAACTGGACAATGGTTGGATACTGAACAAGCTAAAGCAAACCAAGCTGTATTTAATACTGCAAATCAAGCGTATTTGAATACTCTAGGTTCGTCAAGCTTGGAAAACCAACTTGTAATGTCACAATTGGAGGTATTGACTCCACCAATGCCATCTTCTTCTATTGAAGGGGCTAAAAAAGACTTGTACGCAAGTCGACTAATCCAAACACTAAACCGTTTGGGTCAATAATAAACTAAAAAAGATAAATATATGAATCGTTATTTTGCTATTGGTCTTGCACTAGTTGCTATTATTGGTCTTTCTTCTAAAGGCCTGATTCTGTATAATGAAGAAATTCTTGTTCTTCTAGCATTTACAGGGTTTATTATTTTTGTAGTACAAAACTACGGACAGGATGTTGCAGACAACTTGGACGAAAGAAGTAATGCAATTCAGCAAGAACTACAAACTTTCCTTGACCTAAAAGAAGCTTATCTAGACGCTCTAGTTCAAGAACATAAGAAACAAGTAGGACTAGCTGCAGCTGTAAAAACCGTTGGATCCTTTGCGAACTCTCAATTGGGTGTTATTGGACAACAACGTAAAGATGAACTTGGGTCACGTGTGAATCTACAAGTAAATCAGCAGCTAAATTCTCTAGCTTCAATGGGATCAGGACTAGAATATCAGCTACAATCAAAAATGGCGAATAGCCTAAGATCAGCTGTACTGGCTACTCTACAACAAGCGAAGAGAGACAACAGACCAATGAATTCATTGTTGGTTAAGAAAGCAATTTCAAGACTTGGTAGTCTTTAATAAATTACAAGACTTGGTAGTCTTTAATATTTGCTTTAACAGGTATTAACTTAGTATATATTATCTTTTATTAGTTAATGTATACTAAACTTAGTATCTTTTATACTTATTATTATTTAATTAAGTATTTTAAGGTTATATATTCTACGGAATGTAGCCTCTATCTCTAGGTCGCTATGCTCTCTAGAGCGTAGGGTTACTATATCTTCCTAGAGCGTAGGCCTTAGGCTCTAATTAATACGAATTTATATTTTATATTAATTAAGTCAATTATAAATTTATACAAAGCTTCTTTATGATGCAATTTGCTAATCGTTGGTTGTTTTCGACTAACCACAAAGACATTGGAACTTTGTACCTAATTTTTGGTGCATTTTCAGGTTGTTTGGGAACCGCATTTTCCCTTTTGATCCGTCTTGAACTAGCAGCCCCAGGTGGTACTTACCTTCAAGGTAACCATCAACTGTATAACGTGATCGTAACAGCTCACGCTTTCTTGATGATTTTCTTCATGGTGATGCCTACTTTGATTGGTGGTTTTGGTAATTGGTTTGTTCCAATTATGATTGGTGCTCCTGATATGGCATTTCCTCGACTAAATAACATTAGTTTTTGGTTGTTGCCTCCATCACTTCTACTTCTATTGGGTTCAGCCCTTGTTGAAGTTGGTGCTGGTACTGGTTGGACCGTATACCCTCCATTGTCAGATCTAACATCTCACTCTGGTGGTTCCGTGGACCTTGCTATTTTCAGTCTTCACGTATCTGGTGCAAGTAGTATTCTTGGTGCAGTTAACTTTATTACTACTGTAATCAATATGAGAGGCCCAGGTATGACAATGCATAGATTGCCTCTGTTCGCATGGGCTGTTCTATTGACCGCAATTCTATTGCTTCTAGCTCTACCTGTTCTAGCTGGTGCAATTACTATGCTACTAACTGATCGAAACTTCAATACTAGTTTCTTCGATCCAGCAGGTGGAGGTGATCCAATTCTATTCCAACACTTGTTTTGGTTCTTTGGACACCCAGAAGTTTATATTCTAATTCTACCAGGATTTGGAATTGTTAGTCATATTGTAAGTACTTTCTCTAAGAAACCTGTATTTGGATATCTTGGAATGGTATATGCAATGTGTAGTATTGGTATTCTTGGGTTTATTGTATGGGCACACCATATGTATACCGTAGGATTGGATATCGACACTAGAGCATACTTCACTGCAGCAACTATGGTTATTGCCGTACCAACTGGAATTAAAATCTTCAGTTGGATTGCTACTATGTGGGGAGGTTCAATTGAACTAAAAACTCCTATGCTATTTGCTATTGGGTTTATTTTCTTGTTTACCGTTGGAGGAGTTACTGGTGTAATTCTTGCAAACGCTGGACTAGATGTTGCTCTACATGATACTTATTATGTAGTTGCACACTTCCATTATGTACTTTCAATGGGTGCAGTATTCGCGATTTTCGCAGGGTTCTACTATTGGATTGGTAAGATTACTGGACTACAATATCCAGAAACTCTTGGACAAATCCATTTCTGGTTGTTCTTCTTGGGTGTAAATATTACTTTCTTCCCAATGCACTTCCTAGGACTTGCTGGAATGCCAAGACGAATTCCTGATTACCCTGATGCGTACGCTGGATGGAACCTAATTGCAAGTTATGGATCATACGTTTCTGTAGCTTCAGCTCTATTCTTCTTCTATGTTGTATATAGAACTTTGACTAGCGACGAACGTGTTGGTGAAAACCAATGGGCTGTGGATGGACACACTTCAGCTTCTACTCTAGAGTGGAAACTACCGTCACCTCCAGGCTTCCATACTTATGAAGAAATCCCTTCAATTAAGGAAACTAAAATCTAGTCTTTGTACTATCTATTAGTAAGCTTTTTAGTTAATAAATTCCTTACACGATAGTATAGAACCGTTTACTATATTTTAACTCCAAAATTCGAACGGAACATAGTTCTAAACTCTTTTGCGGGGGTTGATTAAACGGTCAATCTCCGCAAATATTCACTTTACAACGCACGTATTGTACGTAATACTAATATCTTATTATTAGCATATAAACGTCTTAAATACACCTACCTATCCTATATCACTAGTTAGTGGTTAAAATAGGCTATGAGTGGATTATAGGCACCAATACGTGCAGATGACAGTGTATATTATATTATAATTACTAGTTGCTAATTTAGTATTATGTACTAATTTTAGTAGTAAAGTTCCTCTAGATCGCTATGCTCGCTAGAGCGTAGTTCAATGCAATCCTCGTGTGGAGAGTATCTAGTAAAAAGACCAGAGAAATATATAATAACTACAGTAATATATTTGTCTATAATTAATTACATTTGTGTGCAGTTTTTGTTCCCTTTAATAGAGGGAGGTGTTAAGTTTAATACACTTATTCAACTCTCCAAAAGGTAATATATGCTCACAAGTATATGTATCTATAGGTAACAAAATATATTATTAAATCTCTATAGGGTTTTGTAGCTACTCAGGAAATGCTTCTCTTCGTGCTCTTACGAGGACTCGAGCAAGAGGGTATGTAAATACTAGCTTGCAAGAGGTTTAATGTAATAATTTTTTATATCTTTTCTCTTCGCTATCGTTAACAGGATGAAATGGTGCTCGTAAGATAGTTATTCTTTCACGAGTATATATATCCTCTAACTACGTAGTATTCTTATTTATTTACGAATATACAGCCCTAGGAAGAATGGCTGAGCGGTCGAAAGCGATAGTTTGCTAAATTATTGTACATATTTTCGTGTACCACGGGTTCGAATCCCGTTTCTTCCATAAATAAAATAATTTTTTATTTAATTAATTATTTACTACTACTAGTATATTTTGCTAATGCGGTTAGCATTTGGTAAGTACTAGAATTGGTTATTATATTAGTGAATTCTCCATGATTTAATGCTGTGTTATGCGTTTTATTAAGGTTTTTGACGAATTTACTTAAATAACCAGGTATTTCAACTTTAAAAGAAGTTATTAGATGTCAAATCAACAAACAAAGCAAGTCAAGAATTTTACCCTTAACTTTGGTCCGCAACATCCTGCTGCTCATGGGGTACTAAGATTGGTGTTGGAAATGAATGGTGAAGTTGTAGAACGTGCAGACCCGCATATTGGACTACTTCATCGTGGAACTGAAAAACTAATCGAATATAAAACTTACTTGCAAGCAATGCCATATTTTGACCGACTGGACTACGTTAGTATGATGTGTCAAGAACATGCTTTTGTTCTGGCTGTAGAAAAACTAGTTCGATGCGAGGTACCTATTCGCGCACAATACATTCGTGTGCTATACTCAGAATTGACTAGAATTCTAAATCATCTATTGGCTTTGAGTACTCACGCAATGGACGTTGGAGCACTAACACCATTTCTATGGGCTTTCGAGGAAAGAGAAAAGCTATTCGAATTCTATGAAAGAGCATCAGGTGCAAGAATGCACGCTGCTTACTTTAGACCGGGAGGTGTAGCTCAAGATCTACCATTGGGGTTGTGTGATGATATCTTTAAATTTACTCAATCTTTTGCATCAAGAATCGATGAGATTGAAGAAATGCTAACCAATAATAGAATTTGGAAACAACGTCTTGTAGATATTGGAGTAGTTACCGCAAAAGAGGCTCAAGATTGGGGACTTTCAGGAGCAATGCTAAGAGGTTCTGGTGTAAACTGGGATATTAGAAAAGCTCAACCTTATGAGGTTTATGATCAAGTAGAATTTGACGTTCCCGTAGGTAAAAATGGAGACTGTTACGATAGATACCTTATTCGCGTTGAAGAAATGCGTCAAAGTCTACGAATTATCGTACAATGTCTAAACCAAATGCCGAATGGAGTGGTTAAATCTGATGATAAGAAATTGACACCACCGTCAAGATCTCATATGAAACAATCAATGGAATCTTTGATTCACCACTTTAAGTTGTACACTGAAGGATTTAATGTTCCCGCAGGAGAAACTTATACTGCTATTGAAGCGCCTAAAGGTGAGTTTGGAGTATTCCTTGTAAGTGACGGTACACATAAACCGTATCGTTGTAAAATCCGTGCACCAGGTTTCGCACATTTGCAAGCACTAGACTTTATGTCTAAACATCATATGCTAGCCGATGTAGTTACTATTATTGGAACACAGGATATTGTATTTGGTGAAGTTGACCGATAAGATATATAATTAAACTTCTTAGCTAATAGGTATTAGTGTTAAAAGATGTACGCTCTAGTAAGCTTTAAAACGCACAATGAGTTATAATCCAAGATATTAGTATCTATTAGCTAACCAAATAACCTATTATTTGCTAAATAATAGTGCGCTATAGTATAGTTTGTTGCGCAAAACACTACGGTAATAACAATAAAAATAAGTCTAGCATTCCTAGTTGGTGATGTATTTGGTTATTAATTATTAGATTCAATTAATAGCGCGTGCATCGTAAGTTAAAGATATAAGCCAATTAGTAAGTGTGGATAAGAGACTCAAATAACCGATTATTATCGTTCGTAATCTTTTTTGATAGTTCACTGCGGTTGAAGTATTAGATCTATTTAGATTTAATCCCGGAAAGTCCCATTGTTATCTACTGGGAGCACACTACAAAGACGAATTCGATGAAACGTTAGTATAAGTATACGTTTACTAATTAACTATGGTAAATAGGCTTATAACGCGTTATTCTACATATTCCTGAGGAGGAATGGCTCCTGTACGCAACGAGGGAGATCACCTATGCAATCGTTAATCATTGACTTACAATTTGATTAATACTACTTAATTAGTGTGTAGCTACATTAATATAGTAAATAGTATTATCAGAGAGTGGTTATATACTTTTACCGTGTAGAAAAGGGTTTCATATAGTATTACGCCAATCTTTTTGACCGTATCGCGTTAGCGAAAGTCACTAATAAGATTAAGGAATACAAGCTTTCTGTAAAGCACATATATGAAGGTTCGAGAGTTTCGATGGTTGTAGAAATAGAAAAAAACAAATAAAATCTAATTTAATAGGCTTTTACCACTGGTTTGGATTCACTTTAGACTTATAAGTTCGCAATTACCCTGTGAACTGTAGGTTTTACGAATAACAACAAAGATATTAGATACTAGAAGTTAGTGTCCGTTCAGGTACGCAGTAGCGGGCGATTATTAATATAACCTCTTACGAGCAGTATATACCCTCTTAGGAGCTATGTATTATATTAATTAATCGAAATTTACATAGGATTAATATAGGATATTTGAAACCGGGACAAGTGGATTCGGCAAATGGGTTAATAACCCTCACTTGTTTACGTTGAGTCAAAAGAATCAATTTTAATTCAAATTATTTACTGATATTACAGGTTGGTATAAATAGGTAATTAAAGTGCGGTAATACGTACTTATTCCTGCTTTTACTACGTAACTAATTTAGATCTTACTCGGATTGAAGTGCTAGGTAAGTGTGTTAGTTATTGAAAAAGAGGCTTTTGTAATTAAGTACAAACCTTGTACAGATTTACGTGATTTTTATAGGCGATACGTGTATAAAGAGCTTGAATGTGAATTTTGTACGAAAGCTTAACCAAAAATATGACTATGTTAATTGGTTGAGTTTTGCTTTAGCTATTAAATGAGTGACACTGAGTGTTACGGTTTAAAACGTGTTAAAGCCAACTATCTTTTTGTATTAGAAAGGTATTTGTAAAATTCATAGTTCTTGTTTGGTGTTCGCTCGCGGTCGTTGGCCCTATTTTCGAAAGAAAGTACTAGTCTATTATGCACAATATACGTTATTTTATCTTAAATATCGTTGTTTACGCATAAAAGGCTTGGAGATGAAAACCCACTGGGTAGTTTATTCTGTCCTATAATTTCTTTATACACCTCAATTATTCATAAATAAATTGTGTTAATAGAGGTTTCTATGATAGTAATTGCATTATCCTCTTACGAGCTAATAAAATCCTCTTACGAGCGTTAAACAAATTGGTGTTGGTACTATTAAGAGTAGTATTAATCTTCAATTCACTAGTGCATAATAATTATTATCTTTTAAAATCTACTAACTATGTCTTTATATTCTAATAGAGTATAAAGGTCTGTTGGAAGCTATTCTATCTAAACATTCTATATATGTGTATTTTGTATTTATACGCGTATATGAGTGATTTTAGTTTAATAATAACCTCAGGTTTAGTTTATGTTGATTGAATCTATATAAAATAGCGTACTTTCGTCAGCCGCGAAGGGACCCCCTCTGTACAAGGTTTGTATTTAATTACATATAATATAGATCTTTTATATTATTTTATTATAATATACACGACTATATTAAAAAAAGAGCCTCTATCGGGGCTATAGTTCAGTTGGTAGAACGCTTGTTTTGCATGCAAGATGCCACCCGTTCAAGTCGGGTTAGCTCCAGTTCTCTTATTACTGATATCCGGTAGATAATACAAAACATTATGAGAAAGATACATGTAATTATCAAGAAGTTACTTGGTAATTACGGTTCTCTTTTAACTAATGGGCATTATTAGATATTAATTTTACTCTTATCTAGAAAGAACTATTAATAAAGATTAGTTCTACAAAGTTAATAGATTAATAAGCTATTTCGTATCTAACTTAATTTATATTATATAGTTAGATAACTGAACACATACTAATAAAACTTTCTTTATTATATTTTTCTTCAAGAACTTAATAGACACCTGACTGCGTAATGCTATTATACGTGGTCTTGTAGTACCCAGTAAATGGTATAGGGTAAAAGTTATAAGAATCGCAACTTATAATTTTTTTATTAAGAATTTTGTATTTGTAAAAAATTTATTTTTATAAAATAGAGAAATATATGGTTTATTGACACATTTCATACGGCGCAGCTACCTATATAAGAGGTTAATTCGTGTTTTTATACATTTTACGCTAATAAATTGATAATATTATGAAGATTAGTCTATGTTTTTATGTGAATTTACACTAATTTCAAGGGTTAAATACGTTTGATACGGTAATAATAATCAGTAAGGAGGGGGGATTATATGATACTGGGGTGTATTCTATACAATATGTATATATTCCCCTCGATAAACTGTATATATGTGTGTTTAATCTTTGTTTTTTCTTTAGCGAGAGCTTTGCTCGAGCGTCCTAGGCAGCTGTGCTGCCGGCCAATACTGTGTGACTTCTCGTCGGAGCTGAGCTTCGACGTGTAACCTTAAATCTCTGACTAGTGAGCTGAGCTCACGGTATATACAAGTTATTCAATTTGCGTAAAGATTGGTGGCCACCGCTTGTGCGTGAATAGACTTAACTATTTAGTTAAAGGTATACGCTCGGTGAGACACATAATGGTTAACATAACTAGTTTCTCTTGTATTAGATAACAGGTATATAAGTTCCTATCTATCCTAAGCTGTTGGGTGATCTCTACTCCTAAAGAATAGATACAAGTATAGGTTCTTATTAGCCTTGTATATGTGTAATCCCTAACTGCTCTAACTCTAGGTTGGTAGGTAGATACTCCTAAAGAGAAGATACAAGCATAACTCCTTACCTACTTGTGCCTCTTAGGTTCCTATGTCTCTTAACTCTTAATAAGAATCCTTCGTTCTCTTTTACTACGTAAGCTATTAACGATAAGACTCTTAAGTGTGTAGTTGTGCTGTGTTCCTAGTTCCTCACCAACTCCCAACGAACGTAAGTGTATCTGTGGTCTAGAGCCTAGGTGTTTTACCTCTTTTGTTAAATTTCTTTAATTCTTTTATTTCATTTTAATTTAAATAAATATAACATATGTGTAATCAAGGTAATATGCGTTTAAGTACTAGGTATAGATTAGTCCCTGCCCCGAGTAAAGAGATATCTAGGTCCTATAGGTCGCTGTGCTCGCTAAAGCTTAGGTCCCAGTTCTTGTGCGTCCCAGTTTCCGGTAAAGAGATAGTTCCGTTCCTACGTATTCTAAATAAAGAGATAACTAAGTCCCTAGTCCTTGTATATCTAAGTAAAGAGATAATATAAGTTCCCTGTGTACTTAAATAAAGAGTATATACGGGTCCGAGAGTTTTAATTTATTCCTTTTTCTTTTATTTGTTTTTTATTTATTTTATTAGGTATTGTATTAATTCTTTTAGGTGTGCTTGTAGGTTTAGTTTAATTCTTAGCTTCACAAGCCGAATAGTGCACTACGAAATAACCTAAGTGATATAATATATATGTAGTGTGGACTTAGCTAGTGCGCATAGTACTAGGAATAATTGATTATTGGCTCGTCAGAGGACTGTGTAGCTCGTAAGAGGGTATACTGCGGGTATACTGCTCGATAGAGGATGTTAATTGCTCGATAGAGGATTTTATGTACCCTTTAATAGAGAAGAGTAGTTCTCGTTTATAATTTAAGTTATTAATATGACTGTAAACCTTAGTATTGAGGTCCAGAGCTATAATGATGATCTTCAATCGTCGACTGTAGACTCTGTAGTATCTATTATCGACTCGTATCTAGTGGATACAGACCTCGGTGGTGCGCGAGTATCATCTTTGCCTACTAAACGTAAGGTGTGGACAGTAAACCGTAGTCCTCATATCTTTAAAAAGTCCCGTGAACAGTTTGAACAACGTAAATACAAGACACGTATTAGCTGTGTATGTAATAGTTTGGATAATTCACTTGATTTGCTTAACGTATTGTACTCTCAAGAGTATTTGGGTGCGGGTTTGAAAGCTCATCTAGAGTTTAGTAGTGCCGTTCCTTCGTATAATTAGTTAAATCTATTCAATTAGTGGATTATACAAACCTCTTATATCAAGTTGTAGGCTCTATGTATATATATATTGCTCGTAAGGGGGGGCGCCTGTGCTCGCTTATAGGTGAATTTACTATAATAGATAGTGTATTTACTCTTTAAAGTATTTAAAACGCAAAAAGTTGTATATTATTAGTAAAACGTAATCTTAATAATCGTGTTATTTTCTATTACCGTAGTTCTCTTTGCGTTCTTGTGAAGTCTTGACCTACGCTCTAAGAGCATAGCGCTTTAGAGGACCTACGCTCTAAGAGGCACTTAGGTAGTGTTTATTTGGTTAAGATGTAGAAAAAAAGCTGTTCTAGGGCTTATACGCGCCTATTTGTTTATTGCTCGGTAGAGGAGTGTATGTATTCCTACGCTCTAGAGAGCATAGCGACCTAGAGGTATTCATTTATACACTTGTGGATTATATTAGTAGTAGACGTAAGCTCGACCGGTATCTTTCTATGGTAATAACTAGCTCGCAAGAGGATTTTATTAGCTCGTAAGAGGTTTTCTTTCCTATTTCTGTTATGTATAATTCACTATATTAAATAAGTTTTAGGGTATGTAAATACTAGCTCGTAAGAGGGTGTGCTAGCTCGTAAGAGGGTGTGTAGATATAATTACTTAATTAATAAGAGTATTCTTTGTAACGTCGCTCGAAAGAGGATGTTAATTGCTCGTAAGAGGGTATGTAAATACTAGCTCGTAAGAGGTTATTATACATTATTTTAGTGTGTAGTTTATTTATTTACGGTAGTTTAGACGGTAGTATTACGTATAAATTCCTTTGAGGAGCGAATAATCAATTATTGGGGTATAGCCAAGTCGGTAAGGCAGCTGTTTTTGGTGCAGCCATGCATAGGTTCGAGTCCTATTACCCCAAAGTCTATAATAATTTAGAATAAAGTCGCTTATATAGTGCATTTCCGTATCATTATAGGGAGAAATACGCGCACAAAGGGGATAAATGGCTGAGTGGTCGAAAGTGTCTGCCTTGAAAGCAGGTGTACTAATAAGTACCGGGGGTTCGAATCCCTCTTTATCCGATGAAAGCTAGTACTTATATTAATAGGTGTTAGTTTTTGTACCCTTTAATAGAGGAGGGTTCATTTTAAGATCTGTGCCCGAACCCATACCGAACTCGACTAGCAACCATCTTGAAAACTAAAATACTGTAGTTTGCGGGAATCATAGTCTCTCCTCTCTTTTTTTCTATCTTTTTCTACCGTTCACAGGAGGGTGCGGATGGGGTATGATTTTATTAGCTCGTAAGAGGATAAATGCCTTTAGATAGTTATTATGCGTAAATGCTGTTATTTTGCCTTAAATATCGGTTATTATGCCTACGCTCTAGCGAGCATAGCGACCTGGAGGCATAATTCTCCATTAAGTTTACATAAATTAGGATTAATTATTGAGTTTGATCCTGGCTCAGAATGAGCGCTAGCGATAGCTTTTATACATGCAAGTCGAGTGTATTTATTTACACGGCGAACGGGTGAGTACAATTCGAGAATTCTGCCGAAGAGGACAGGTCAATCCTGTATATTTGCAAAGGCGAAGTCCCCCTCTTTGATGAGCTCGAACAATATTAGGTAGTTGGTGGGGTAAGAGCCTACCAAGCCAAAGATGTTTAGCGGGTGTGAGAGCACGATCCGCCACATTAGAACTGAGACACGGTCTAAACTATATTTTATAGGCAGCAGTAGAGAATAATGAACAATGAGCGGAAGCTTGATTCTGGTATATCGCGTGGTGGATGAAGGCCATTTCGGTCGTAAACACCTTTTCTTGCAAGATTATTGTGAAGTTCTGCAAGCTAAAAAGTAGTGGCTAAACACGTGCCAGCAGCCGCGGTAATACGTGTACTACGAGCGCTATTCGGTTTTATTTGGTGTAAAGGGTTTTTAGGCGGATTGTATTGTTGACATGTTCCAGTCTACAGCTAAACTGTAGAATGCATTCAAAACGTACAATCTCTGAGTGAATTAGAGGAGAGTGGAATACCGAAAGTAGAGGTTAAATTCAAAGATATTCGGGGGAAGACCAAATGAGAAGTCAGCTCTCTTGGATTTCACTGACGCTGAAGAACGAAAGCTTAAGTAGCAAAATGGATTAGATTGTCCATGTCGAGCATATATAACCTACACTCTAGCGAGTATAGCGACCTAGAGACTAATATATGCCGCTATACTAGTATTAATTTACTAGATCGACAAAACGGTGTCCTCTAAGGAAGTGATTTCTTAGGTATGCATTCATCTGTATCGGGGAAAACTTTAATTAATATAATGTAACTACTACATTTAATTAGAACAATCCCGAGGGAAGGCCTTTTTAGGTCCCCGTAGAGACTATGAGTCTAATTATAGCCCGTTAAGGGTTTATAATAAATAATGAAGAGAAATTTTGGATGAGGTAATTATCTTAAATTTCTTTTTAGAATTAGTAACAAAGAGAAATTTTGGATGGAACTGATTAAAATCAGAAGCAAATCCCCTTTTTCTGGGAAAGAAGCACATAATCTTCCTTGGTTTGTTCAAGATATTGTATATGCTAGTATTCTAGGTGATGGTCATCTTCGAAAAGATCGCCTAAGAGGTGATGCTCGTTTGTGTCTAGGACATGGCGAAGCTCAAGAAGGCTACCTTCGATGGAAAGTTGATTTGATTTCACCCTTTTTTGGTGGTAAAGTCAAAAATAGTACCCGTCGAGAACGCCCGGATATACCATTTTTCAGGTATGATAGTCATGTACGAGAAGAACTAACAGATATTTATTATAATCTCTTTAAAAAGAAAGGAGATGAAGGTTATAAAGTTAATCTTCGTCTCAAATGGCTGAACCGCTTTACAGCTCTTGGTCTAATGGTTTGGTTTCTTGATGATGGTCATTTGCACCCTCGTGATCGCGAGATTGTGATTGGTGTGCATAGTCTCGGAGAAGCTAATATTGCAAAACTCCGACACTATCTTAAATCTGCATGGGATGTTGATACTCGTGTAGAAATGTCCAAGCAAACAAGAAACAAAAAGGTAACATATCACGCACGTCTTTGTTTTTCTGTTAATCAAAGTAAAAAATTTATTCGTGCTATTATGCCTCTAATTCCAAGAGAATGTAAATCATTGCTATACAAAATATCAATGGTTTATAAGCAACATGAACCTCAACAACGTTGGATTTCTGATTTGATCAGACTTACTTCATTTAGTGAAAGCGAAATTGCGGAATTTTACCGTGATAAACTTAGTATTGAACTATTTTCTAAGTGTTTTCCTAACGTGAAAGTAATTAAAACAGATTTATTATATATACAGTTTACTTTAACTAGTAAAGACATAGTATACGTATTATCAGAAAATGATATAGTCCAATTATTATTTTAATAATGACCCAAGTAGTTTAAGCTGTAAACGATGAGTGTTCGCTGGGTGTACTTTTGTTATGCCTGGCCAAGCTAACGCGTTAAACACTCCACCTGAATAGTACGATCGCAAGATTAAAATTCAAAGGAATTGACGGGAATTAATACGAACAGTGGATCATCTTGTTTAATTTGAAACTACGCAGAAAATCTTACCAATCCTTGAATATCCGAGATCCCTGGCAAAAAACCACTGGAATACCGGATACAAGCACTGCACGGCTGTCGTCAGTTCGTGAATTGATTTGTTAGGTTAAGTCCTAAAACGAACGCAACCCTCATGTAAATTTATAAAAGCTTAATTGTTAGTAATGTTTACAAACTGCTATTGATAAGATAGAGGAAGGTGAGGATGAAGACAAGTCATCATGGTCTTTATGGATTGGGCTACAAAGGTGATACAGTGCATATAACAAAGTGTTGCAATGGCGCGAGCCGGAGCTAATCATTAAACATATGCATGGTTTGGATTGTTGTCTGCAACTCGACAACATGAAATTGGAATTGTTAGTAATCGTGAATCAGAACGTCACGGTGAAATCGTACCTTAATTTTGTACATACCGCCTGTCAAGTCTCGAAAGTGATTGTTACCCCAAACGGAAAAGATAATTTTAGAACATTTATTCTTTCAGTTCGAAAGATAGCCGTTTCTTCTATGGTCTCTTTGGTCGACGGTAAAACTCATGATTGTGACTAAGTCATAACAAGGTAACTGTAAGGGAACTTGCTGTTGGATCGACTCCTTTTCTTCTTTTTTTCAGTTAATTCTGCGAAAATGAACGAAAATAACATAAAAAGTCCTTTTGGCTTATAGCCTATAGGCAAAATTAGTTTAGCTAGTGCTCCGGTACTAGGAATTAGTTTAGCTAGTGCTCCGGTACTAGGAATAATCTCTGTATATTTAAAAATACATTGTAGTATCCTCTAGGCTATCGCTAGAGCGTGTAATACCTCTAGGTCGCTATACTCGCTAGAGTGTAGATCCTTAAGATTGCTACAGCTCACCGTAGCGTAGTACATTTTGGATATTTAAAAATAGGAAATTACCTATGCAAAGCCCAAAACGCACAAAATTCAGAAAAGTTCAAAAAGGCAGAGTAGTGGGACAAAAAGTTCCAAAGAAACGTCTTGCATTTGGTGTTCACGGTTTGCGTGTCCTAGAAACAGGTCGTATTACCGCTCGTGCTATTGAATCCGCACGTCGAGCAATCTCAAGAGCATTGAACCGAACTGGTATTGTATTTATTACCACTTTTCCGCAAACTCCTATTAGTCGTAAGCCTAATGAAGTTCGTATGGGTAGAGGTAAAGGGTCTCTAGATCATTGGTCTGCTGCAGTACTTCCTGGTAGTGTTATTTTTGAAATTGGTGGTGTTGATAGAGACTTGGCGCACAAAGCGCTTAAGCTAGCATCTGCAAAGTTGCCAGTAAAAACATCTATTATTGACACTAAGCCTGTTGCACGAGATTATAAACAAGTCCTCCGCACTGAGAGTACAGAGCCACTAAATAACTCTGAATTCTCTTCTGAGAAAGACTCTAAATTTAACCATATGGAGACTGTATTATGTTGCTTCTTAATAGTAGCGCAGTAGTTTGTGATAACTCTGGAGCTTTGTCTGCTCGTTGCATTAAAGTTCTAAAAGGTCCTACTGCATCTATTGGTGATACTATCTTGGTAGTAATCGATAAAACTATACCGAACTCAAATATAGCCTCTGGTAGTATTCAACGTGCTGTGGTTTGTAGAACCAAAAAAGAAAAACAGCGCGAAGATGGCTCAATGGTTAGATTTGATCAAAATAGTGTTGCTTTGGTCAATAAACAAGGTATGCCTTTGGGTACTCGTATTTTTGGCGCATGTTGTCAAGAATTGCGAGAACGAGGACATATTAAATTGGCTACACTAGCTGCAATGCTAGTATAATAAATATCTAAGATTTATATAGCTCGTAATAGGCTATTTAACTTAATCTTAGTAAGAATTTATTTATGAATGAACTTGCTCTTCGTGATCTATTTAAAAATCCAAATGATAATTGTAGTATTAATCGAATTATTGTTAGCTCTGCTAGTAAAGACGCGATTAAAAATGATGAATATCTATTGACTACTATTCTTGGTATTGAATTGATCACTAATCAACAACCTTCTCCTACCTTTATGCGTAGATCTATCGCAGGATTTAATGTCCGCGAAGGTGAACCTATTGGCTGTAAAGTTACTCTTCGTAAATCTCGAATGAAGTCATTCTTGCACGTGTTGCTAATGGACGCACTTCCACGAATTCCAGATTTTAGTGGTATCTCTAAAAGTCAATTTGATGACAACTGTCAATTGCATTTTGGTATTAAAGATCCAGTATCAGCTTTCTCTATACTATCTCCTCACTATGAATTGTTTCAACGTTTGGGTAAAGGATCAGTAGGTTTGCAGATTACTATAGATGTGAATGCTAGTAATAAAGATAGAGCTTTTAACTATCTTCGTTCACTAGGTTTTCCTGTAGTGGAGTAATTAAATAAATTATAAAATAAAGTTTTATTATGTATACTGATAAAAAGCGCCGCGCTAAAGTTAACCAGTATGAATCAAAACGTCTTCATCTTCTTTCTCTTATTCATGACGAAAGTTTGCCTTTGAACATGCGTCTTATCTATACTGCTCGCTTGGCAGCACTCCCTCGTGCAGGTTCTAAGACTCGTATACGTAATCGCTGTGTTCTAACTGGACGTGGTCGTGGTGTATATTCTTATTTTAGATTGTCACGTATCGCACTAAGAGATCTTGCTAGCCAAGGTCTATTGTCTGGGATTACAAAAAGTAGTTGGTAATCTATTTAGTATATAGATTACTATTAAATTAATAGAGTATAATATATGCTTAGCACTTTTACTAATCTTTTTTCTACTATGCAAAACGCACAACGTAAAAATAGTAAAGATGTTCTAGTACGTCATACCCGTTGGACTCAATCTTTGATGAATGTTTTTCTTGATCAAGGTTTGATTCTTGGTTATAGTCGTGAAGATTATCAACTTTTGATTCAATTGAACCCAGGAGCTTGGAATACTATTCAACAAGTATCTAAATCAAGTAAACGTGTATACATTGGAAATGATGAAATCGACAAACTACGTCAAGAACGACAAGGACTTAGTGTAGTTATTATTTCAACTCCTAAAGGTATGTTTACTGCTGATGAAGCTAAAGCTTTGAACGTTGGCGGTGAAGTTATTTGCAAAGTATATAATAAGTAGTAAATAAATTATGTCACGTTCTGTTTTTAAAGGTCCATTTGTAGATCCTTCAATTCTTAGAAAAGCTTTTGGTAAAGAATCTTCATTGAAACGTAGATGGAGAATCTATTCAAGAAGATCTACTATTATTCCTGAATTTGTAGGTCAAGAAGTTGAAGTACATAATGGACAACGTTTCGTTCAGTTCCGAATTACTGAACAAATGGTTAATCACAAATTTGGGGAGTTTGCTGTAACTAGAAAACAACCTAATCACAAAAAATAAACTATTATATACTTAAATTATAGTATAATAATAATAATAGCTAATTAAATTAGATTAAAGAGACTATATGGCTCAAAAAGTTAATCCAATCTCACTAAGGTTGGGTCACAATAGAACTCAAGATGCACATTGGTTTTCAATGTATAATTACGGTAAGTGCGTAGGACAAAGTATTGTATTGCGTAAACACTTTAAAACAATTCTTAAACAAGCTAAATTGGTTCATGCGCGTACTGCGTTGCTTAAAACCGAACAAACTTGGAAGGTTGTACCTGTGTTTGGTCAAGATGACCCTACCAAAACTTATTCAAATGCAAACCAGTCGCCTAAAGTTAATAATAAACTATCACTTGCACAAAAAGCTAATCCATTGGGTAGTACTTTGTTTCAAGCTCAAAAGTCAAAACTTGGTATTGCACTAACTTATACTTTGGGAGCATGGTTGTCTAATCACCATTCTAAATCTCAAATTAATAACTTCGTGTCTCAAGGTCTTGCTAAAGCTAATGAAATTAAGTCTTCTAATATGTTTCAGTCTAGTGTAGATGCTTGGAGATCGGTTTCTTCTAGTAATTTGGAAGTTCGTCCGCTTCGTCTTTTGCGTCGTTGGGATAGTGCTAGTCTTGTAGCTAACGCAGTTGGTGTGTCTATTGAAAAACGTTTGTCATTGAAGTCAATCTTTACTCAATTGATTCAAGAAGCTATTAATCAAAAAAATGTTCGTGGAGTTAGAATTCTTGTATCTGGTCGAATTAACGGTGCAGAAATTGCTAACTCAGAATCAAGACAGTGGGGCGCAGTTCCATTGCATGGTTTTGATCACAAAATCGACTATGCTACTGAAGATGTATATACTTCGTATGGTATTATCGGTGTTAAAGTATGGATTTGTTATGAATAATTCTAAGATGTCATCTAAAGCATATGAAATTCCTAATATTGAAGGTGTACGTTTGTCAGTAGAAGGTTCAAGTCTAAATATTGAAGGTCCACTGGGAAGTGTATCTCTTCAAATGGATAAATTGGATCCTAATGCTTTGTGTTCATGGGCAATTAGAGATAATGAGTGGGTTATTTTTCCTTGTGAAGCCAAAAAGAAAGCCAATGCTCTATGTAATACTTTGAGTAAACTAATCCAACAAAAAATGATTGGAGTTTCTCAAGGATTTCTTACTAAAATGGAAGTATCTGGTGTAGGTTACCGTGTTCAACTTGAAAGTGACCAAACTTTTTGCTTTAAACTAGGAACTAGTCACGATGTATTGTATCAACTACCTGGTGATGTACGAGGATTTTGTTCAAATGCAACTGACTTCTATTTGTATGGAGTAGATAAGGCTCGAGTTACTGGAGTAGCTGCTCAATTGATTGCTTTGCGTAAACCTGACCCGTATAAAGGAAAGGGTGTACGTATACAAAATTCTTTCATTAGATTGAAAGCTGGTAAGAAACGTTAATTTATAGTACTTAAATTACTAGTAATGTAGATTCGTCGTTTTTACACATATTATATTAAAAATACCTCCTTTTTTGCATTGTGAGTATCATATGATTACTTTTGCATAAATAGTGTCTTAGAATGGCTTGTAGTGTATCTAAGGGGGTTTATTTAATATTTAGATTACATAAACATTTGATCGTTTTTCATAAAATATGAATATTTTTATGGCTGAAGGCGCAAAACTAATTGGTGCTGGTTGTGCTACCATCGCACTTGCAGGAGCAGGGGCAGGTATCGGAATTGTATTCGGTTCACTTATTAACGGTGTAGCTCGTAACCCATCACTAACCAAGCAGTTGTTCGGATACGCGATTCTAGGTTTCGCACTAACCGAAGCGATTGCACTATTTGCATTGATGATGGCATTCTTGATTCTTTTTGTATTCTAAGAAGAGACAAAATGCAATTTTAACCTTTAATAGTTATCATTGTTAATACGACATAGGGACTCTAGCTAATCTTAAGTAGCTAGAGCCGTTGCGGATATGGTGGAATTGGTAGACATGCTAGTTTTAGGCACTAGTGAAGTAATTCGTGGGGGTTCAAATCCCTCTATCCGTATATACTAATACCTACACTCTAACGAGTATAGCGACCTAGAGCGTAGTGTTTAGATATATAATGCTATAATTAGTATCGTATTATCTATATATCTAGGTTTTAGCTAGTGCGATTTAGTACTAGGTTTTAGCTGTGCTTCTTAGAGTATACTTATTTAGTTTAGGGACTTATTTGGTTTAGGTATTTAAGCTAGACTGACTAAAGTTTAGGTTGCGTAGCTCAGTTGGTTAGAGCATCGGACTTTTAATCTGGTGGTCGCAGGTTCGAGTCCTGTCGCAACTAGTAATTACCTACACTCTAGCGAGTATAGCGACCTTATTTACCTACACTCTAGCGAGTATAGGGACCCAGCGACCTTATTATGCTGCGGGGTAGAGTAATTGGCAACTCGTCAGGCTCATAATCTGAAAATTATAGGTTCAAGTCCTATCTCCGCGACTATACTGCTAAAGTATAAGTAAACTTTTTAATTCGTTATTAGTATTAAAGGTAACTTTACATGTGTAGAGCAATCACAGCGCACATTAATGAGATAAAATATCGTATTTTTTATTCATTTTTGAGTTTCTGTATTACATTTAGTGTTATATTCATATTCTCTGATGTATTTTTTCAATATGCAGTTTATCCACTGGTAGGTCTTGGGACTGAAAGGTTGATCTTTACTCAAATAACAGAAGCATTTACTGCTTCATTGTGGTTGAGTTTTGGTATTAGCTTCGTATTGAATTTGCCTTTCTGGGTTTACCAAGTATTGTGCTTCTTTGCACCTGGTTGGACTCCACAAGAAAGACAATATGCATTGATTTGGTCCTCTATCTGGCTAATTTGTTTTAGTTTGGGTTTGGTAGGAGCATATTGGTTTTTCCCAATTGTTTGGAAATTCTTTCTAGGATATGGTATTTCACAAAATTCAGGCTTTGGTCTGAAACTAGAAGCTGAACTTCGGGTTCTTCCATACTTGACATCATTGATTTGGCTAACTCTATTTATATCAATTTTGTTTCAAATTCCATTTTGGGCTAGTGTAGCTTGTCATTTTAATATGATTGAGTCAAAAACTCTTGTGGATAATAGAAGAATTATTTGGTTTCTTAGTATATTGGTAGGTGCTTTGATATCACCACCTGATATATTTAGTCAATTTTTCATTGCATTCTGTTTTGCTGTTATTTATGAGCTTATTATTTTTATAAGTTTTGCATTTGAAGTATATAGAGTGGATGATACTACAATTACTAATTCTACTATTCGTAGTTAGCACCTAAACTTAATAAGTCTAGCCTAAAGACCTAAACTTAATAGTCTAGCTTAAACACAAGAAGTTTAAAGCTCACTTGGTGGAATTGGTAGACACGACAGATTCAAAATCTGTTCTTTCGAGGTTATCGGTTCAAGTCCGATAGTGAGTATATTAAAAAATTATTAATTCGTATGAAAAAAGAATCTATTAATCCTAGCACTAAAGCACTAGCTAAGTTTCAATGGACTACCGATTTGGTAAGTAATCTTAGCCATATTGGTGGCGTTCCACTAAATCCTGAACTTTCTTCTGTGGTTATTGGTTGGAGAGACGAGAATGGTCGAAAACGTCCAATCTTTAATTTGGATTCAATTCAAATTAGTCTTAACACTTCAACTAATTTTCTAGGTGATGTACATAAAGATGGTGGTCGTGTATTGTTTGTAAATACTAATCCATTGTTGAATCAGTCTATTAAAGAAGTAGCTAATGATACAGGCCATGCTTTTTTGAATGGTCGTTGGATTGGCGGTCTTTTGACTAATTCTCATAACATTTTTTCACGAATTAAAGGCTTCAAAGAAGTTAAAGATAACTACAGTGAAATCAAACATAAGTTGAATATTAAATCAACCCTGTATGATAAAATGGATCAATCGTTTTCTGGATTGTTTGTTCTACAAACTTTGCCTGATGTGATTGTATTGATTAGTTCTGAAAGGAACACACGTAAGTCAGTTATCGCTGAAGCTAATAAAATGAATATTCCAGTTGTAGGTTTTGTAGACACCAGTGATAGCCCAAAAGGTATTGATTATCCTATTTATGGTAATTACGCCTCTGTGGGTTGGGTCAAGTCAATTCTACGTTCATGGAATACTTCATGGGTATAACTAGCTTATTTAGTCGTTATGCGTTAAATGCGTTATTATTGATATTTTAACGTCTTTTTTGCTTACTAATGATATTATACTAGTTTAACCAAAATAGGCTCTGTACGGGCCTCTAGGTCGCTGTGCTCTATAGAGCATAGGCCTCTAAATGCGTAATGCGGGTTATATTACCATATACTTTAACCGGTATAGTGGTTTTAATAATTAATAATAGAAAGAATTAATGTCATATCTATTGAATACATATTTGCCAAGTCATATGCAAATTTGTAAAGCCCTGCAAAGGATCTATGGTTTGGGTCGTACTTCGTCGTTGCTAATTTGTGCGCAATGCGGTATTACAAGTACAACTCGTGTATCAGATCTTTACCAATCTGAAATGGATTCATTGTCAGAATGGTCACAGAGTTTGAAGCCTATCCAAACTAATCTAAAACGTGCTAATCAACAATCATTGGAACGATTGGTGAATATTGGTTCATACCGTGGTTTTCGTCTTGTTCAAGGACTACCAACACGCGGTCAAAGAACTAGTAGTAATGCACAAACAGCTAAACGTATTCGTCGTTTGAAGCGTACATCTCGTAAGTCTTCCTCAAGATAACTAGAGACGTTTCTACGTTAATAATACACTATCGATAGGCGAAATAGTTCAGTTGGTTAGAACAATGGGATCATAATCCATATGTCGGGGGTTCAAATCCCTCTTTCGCTA